ACGATCAAAAACACGGATAAATGATCTAGGAAATAATCCAAGTTCTTCATAAGCTACGGAAACAACAGATTTGTTTTTCGAAGCATTACTCGAATTGTTTATATTCCATTTAGGTTTTTTTTTAGGTAGATTAAACATAAAAATTTTAATTTGATAATACGAGTTAAAGTATTTGGAAATTCTATTTTCAAAAAATATATTTTAATAATTCAAAAGATTAAAAAAAAATATATAATTTTGAAACTTTTTTTGTCAATTACTTTTATTATTATAAAAAAAAGTAATTAAAATATTTGATAAAAATAAATAGATAAAAGTATTAATACATAATAATTTTCAACTATATTTTCAATGGCTGAAACAAAAAAACTAAAAAATATTAATATTAATGTGTTTTTTAAAAATTCTTAAGATTAAGAATACATATTATCTTTTTATTAAAAAATTAAAAAAATAAATATAAGCCTTTAATTAAATTTGTTACAAAAAAGTTTTATAAATTAATAAATAACATGAAAAAAACCATAAAATTTTTAATATGATAAATCGGTTTTTTGAATTTTCTTCTTAACTGAAAGATATTAAAGAAAACAAAATAATTATGGTTGAAGTATAAAAAAATAAAAAGTCATCATAAATAATAAATAATAATATATATAATCATATATTTTTTTTCAATAATTACAAATAATAGAATCTTGCTTTTCTAAGATTAATTTCGTAAATAAAAACTGAAAGTTCGATTTTTTTTCTATTATAAGTTTTTTAAAATATTTTTTATAAAAGCTAGAAGTCAGCAGGGAATAAACATTCCCTGCTGACTTCTAGCTTTTATTAAAAAAGAAAAAATTAATTTAATCTATTCCTTTACCAGGATTTCTAGCTGGATCGTTAGATAAAAATCCAAAGTACGAATAAAAATACAAAAAAGTAATTACAGTATATACAAAGATTTTTAGTGTTAGCATTTTAATATTCTAAAAAATTTTCTGAGATTTATATATACAAAGTATGAAAATAATAAACTACTAATTATAACTCAAATCTGCTATTTAGAACAACTTTTTTACAAAACGTGTTCCATCTTAAGCTTAAGCTTGTTCTCGATTATTTTGAGTTTTAAATTCTTCCATATATTCTTCTGTCGCTTTTTTAAGTAAAGTTTCAGCTTCAGGTGTAAATGTTAGTGTTGATTGAAGAATTTCTGAATATTTAGGATAAGAATTTGCTAAATAAGTTCTTAAACCAGATAAAAATGATCGAACTTGAGAAACTTCTAGTTTATCTAAAGCTCCAGTAGTTCCAGAGAAAATACTTGTAACTTGATCTTCTAAAGAAAGCGGAGAAGATTGAGCTTGTTTTAAAATTTCTCTTAAACGTTGCCCTCTTGCTAATTGATTTTGAGTTGCTTGATCTAAATCTGAAGCAAATTGTGAAAAAGCTTCTAATTCTGCAAATTGAGCTAATTCTAATTTTAATTTTCCTGCAACTTGTTTCATTGCTTTTGGTTGTGCTGCAGAACCTACACGAGATACAGAAATACCTACATTAATTGCTGGTCGAATACCTGAATTAAATAAATCTGCAGATAAGAAAATTTGTCCATCTGTAATTGAAATAACATTAGTTGGAATATAAGCTGAAACGTCACCTTCTTGTGTTTCTACAATCGGTAATGCTGTCATACTTCCTTCACCTAAAGCATCACTTAATTTTGCAGCTCTTTCTAATAAACGAGAATGTAAATAAAAAACATCTCCTGGATAAGCTTCACGTCCTGGAGGTCGACGAAGTAATAATGACATTTCACGATAAGCTTGTGCTTGTTTAGATAAATCATCATAAATAGTTAGCGTTGGACGGCCTGTATACATAAAAAACTCAGCTAAAGTCGCGCCAGTATAAGGAGCTAAATATTGTAATGTTGAAGGTTCGTTAGCATTTGCCATTACAATAATAGTATAGTCTAATGCTCCTCTTTCTTTTAAAATATTTAAAACTTGTGCTACAGAAGAAGCTTTTTGACCTATTGCTACATAAACACAAATAACTCCTTTTCCTTTTTGATTTAAAATTGTATCAACAGCAATAGCTGTTTTTCCTGTTTGTCTATCTCCAATGATAAGTTCACGTTGACCACGCCCAATCGGAATCATAGCATCTACTGAAACTAATCCTGTTTGTAATGGCTCGTAAACAGAACGACGTGAAATGATACCTGGAGCAATAGATTCAATTGCTCGTGTATTTGTAGTTGCGATAGCACCTTTACCATCAATAGGACGTGCTAAAGCATCTACAACACGACCTAAATATCCTTCTCCTACAGGAATTTCAGCAATTTTTCCAGTACAACGAACGCGGCTTCCTTCTGTAATTTTTAATCCATCACCTAATAAAACGGCACCAACGTTATTAGCTTCTAAATTTAAGGCAATACCTAAAGTACCATCTTCAAACTCTACTAATTCTCCTGCCATTACTTTTTCTAAACCATAAATACGAGCAATTCCATCACCTACTTGGAAAACAATTCCAAAATCAACCATTTTTACTTCTGGAGTATATTGTTCGATAAGTCCTTTTATTAAATTACTAAGTTCTTCAGGTTTACGCATTGTCATAATATTTTTTATTCTTTTTGAAATTATGTTGCATAATTACAACAAAAAAGGTTTTTTAAGTTACCTTTTGATGATTCATTATTTATTACTAATTTTTTTTTCAATTTTTATTAGTAAGAGAATCTATTTCTTTTGTTTTTTATTGTTGAGAATAAAATACTCTTAAAAAAAATATATAATAGAATTTTTTTATTAAAAAAACTAAGTTAAGGTCTTAAGTTATTATTATATCTTTTTTTTTTAATTATCTATTTTCTAATTCCCGATTTTTTATACAAATAGCACATGGATTCTATTTCCAAAAATAGAATCTATTATTTTTGCAAAAAAATCATAGATTCTTTGAGACAAATTTCTAAATCTATGCTTTTTTTTGCAAAAATCGATATGATATTCGGATAATAGCTTCGTTGAGGTATTGCAAATATAATATTATTTTATAGCATATAATACTCTATCTGCTGTTCTGAAAATAGACATAATTGCAAATTACAGAATCTTTTACAAATTTTTCAGAAAAATGGAAAATAGACTTTTTTATTTTATATTATTAATATAAAATAAAAAAATATAAAATAAAAAAATATAAAATAAAAGAATATAAAATAAAAGAATACAATATAATATTATTAGATAATTTAAAATAATCAAATTAAAATCGCTTTTATTTAAGTTTTTTAAATGAAGAGATGTTAGATACACAAACGTAATATAAAATTCTAAAAATCCGATTCTTTTTTTCAAGAATTTTAATTAAAAAAAATAAACAATTTATATGGCTGTACCAAGTGCGAATCCGTTGAAATAATTCAATATTGAACTTATTATAAAATCAAATGACATCTTTTTTTCTAACCGCATAGCAAAATTATTAAATACCCACAAAAAATTTATTTAAAATTTACAGAAAAAGATAAATAAAAAAAATGAATACAATTTTATTGTTATAAAAAACACCAAAAAATTTTTGGCATTCTTGTATAAATATAAAATAATATTATCAATATTTGGACATTGTTAAAACTAATTAAAAAAAATTAAATAAATCTTAAATTTTGTCATTTTGAAACGGATAAATTTTTATATAAAATTTTATTATTTTATAAATGAAAATAAGTGAGCTCAATGAAATTATACTAAATACAAAAAGTTAGATCTAAAAGTTATTATAATAAAAATATTATCGAATTTGCCCTTCTTGAAGCTGAATTAGGCTTTGCATGATTATGTGAATAGAATCAAATTAAAAATAGCTAAGTGGATTTTTCTTTTTTTTTCTCTATTTATGCGAAAATTTTAATGGATTTTTAAAGTACAATAAAAACAAGAAAAAAAAATTAGCAAATTTTTATTTAATATTTCAAAATTTTGTCGTTAAGTTTTTTTTAAAGCTCGTTTTTGTTTTTATAAAAATAAGTTTTCTAAATGTTAGGATTTTTAAAACAATATCAAAATAGAATTAAAACTCACTACAAAAACAAATTTTAACGAAGTTATGACAATTCATAACTTCGTTAATATATTGTTTTTTTATAATATTTTTATTAATATTTAGTTTTTTAATATATTATAAGGACTATAACTTATGTATTTTTTAGTTTATCATTAGCAAAACTCCCATTTATTATTCAAGTTTTATTTTATTGAACAAAGTTATTATGAAAAATCATAAAAAATAAATAAAAAAAAGATAATATCTAAAATAAATAAATAATAAATGATAGGCTGATATATAAAATTTTTTTTATTTTTCATCAAAAATTAAATATGAATATAGCTGAAATAGAAAATAAAAAAAAAAATTCTTTATCCCGTTGGGATAAAATATTAAAAAATCATTTTTCTTCGAAAAAAATGATGTTAAATCTTATCAAATATCCTGTTATTACAGAAAAATCATATATTTCTTTATTAAAAAACAAACAATATACTTTTGATGTAGATGTACGCATGACAAAAACTCAAATGAAAAATTTATTTGAAGATTTATTTTTAGTTAAAATTAAAGCATTAAATACGCATCGACCACCACGTAAAAGAACACGTTCATTAATGGGATTTAAATCTCGTTATAAAAGGGTTATTATTACAATAAAAGATGATCAAGTTTTTAATTTTAATATTAAACCTTAAAATAAATTTTGTTTATTCTAATTTTTTAACTTTAATTTTTGTTAAATGTAAAAAAGAAAATTTTTATTAAAATAATTAATAATAATAGTGAAATTTATAAAAAAAAAAAAAAACTTCATGGGAATTCGTTTTCTTCAAGGTGCGGGTTTAATTTTTTTTGAATAGAATCTTTATATGATTAATTTATAAGCTAATTTTATTCTCTAGCTAACTCTAAAAAAAATTTAGGAGAACAAAAGCATGCTAATTGGAGAAAAAAAAGAGGAAAAGTTATCTTAATTTGATTTCACAAATATAAGTATTGAAGTTGTATTCGCTTGAAATACAAGTTTGCTAAAAACATATTACTTACATATCTGAAAATTGAAATTCTATTCCTCGTGCTTATTTCAATTAAAAAATAACCAAAATTTTTAAAATATCATACTAATTATTAAAAAGAAGAGTTACAATAAAAAGTGTGAATGATTGAATTTTTATTTTACTATTTCTATAATAAATTTGTTCGTTAAGGAACAAAGTTCTTAAATTAATTATTTTGCAAGCAAAATAATTATTCTGGTAATAAAGATAAAAAAGAACAAAAAAGTTAATCGTAAAAATTATTGGATAAAAAAATTCTGCAAATGGAATTTCTAATTTTTTTACAAAATAGAATTTCCAATTATTTTGCTATTCTTTTGCTAGAATAGCAAATAGAAATTCATGAAATTTTTCTTTAAAAGTAACAAGATATATCAATTTTAATCTTTATGAAACAAAGTTATTACATTAATAACTTCTTATGCTATTTTTACAAAAGTAGCATACTTAGCTCTTCTTGAAAAAGAATAGAAAAATAACTGTAAATTAAAAAAAACTCAAAATTTATTTGTTTGTATCTGGTATACAAAAAATTATTTATTAAATAAAAAATAATATCGCAAATAAAAATATTTTTTTTATTATGAAATATATCTGAAGAGCCATACGCGTTTATAAATGCACAGATGGTTCGGGAAAAGATTGCTACTTAAATATAATAAAGTTTTGTAAATAACAAAAAAATAAAAAAGTAGTTTTCTAATTTCATCATTTACACCTGGAACTAGAAATCGGTCTGTAGCTGATTTTAGCGAAATTATAAAAAAAAGACCTGAAAAATCATTATCGTATTGGTGGCATAAATCCAAAGGACGTAATAATAGAGGTATTATCACTTGTAGACACCGTGGTGGAGGACATAAAAAATTATATCGAGAATTAGATTTTTATAGAAATAAAATAGGAATTACAGCAAAAGTTATATCTATCGAATACGATCCAAATAGAAATGCTAGGATCGCTCTTCTTTGTTATAGTGATGGTGAAAAAAAATATATATTACATCCACGTGGATTAAATATTAAAGATACGATAATTTCTAATATTCAAGCACCTATCTTAATTGGAAATTCTCTTCCTTTAAGAAATATTCCTTTAGGTTCAGAAATTCACAATGTAGAATTTCAACCAGGATCAGGTGGACAAATAGCTAGAGCTGCAGGAACTTTGGTTGAAATTTTAGCTAAAGAAGGAAATTTCGTAACTGTGAGGCTTCCATCAAAAGAAATTCGCCTTTTATCTAGAAATTGTTGGGCTACAATTGGTCAAGTAGGGAATGTTGAAGCATCAAATTTAACAATAGGAAAAGCAGGAAGAACTCGCTGGTTAGGAAAAAGACCGACGGTAAGAGGTTCAGTAATGAATCCAGTGGATCATCCACATGGTGGAGGAGAAGGTCGCGCACCTATTGGTAGAAATCGTCCAGTTACGCCGTGGGGTAAACCAGCATTAGGACAAATAACACGAAAACCAAAAAAATATAGTTCAGATTTTATTTTACGTCAACGAAAAAAATAATTTTTTATGCTGTTTTTATAAAAGTAGCATAATTTTATTCTCTCTATGACAGAATATTTTTCAAAATAAGATATTCTATTTTAAAAAAATAAAAAAATTCACTTAATTTTGCAAAAAAACGGTCTTTAAAAAAATGAAATATCTCGAGTTTCAATAAAAATAAATTTATTTTTTCATTCAAAAATTTTTTTGATCTCGAAAATTCTTTATATGATTATATTATGCGATTAGATAATTATTAAAATTATGCGAAATCGAAATTGATTTTTAATAAAAAAAACATTATGCCACGTTCTCTAAAAAAAGGACCTTTTGTTGCACATACTCTATTAAAAAAAATAGAAAAACTAAATTTGATAGGCCAAAAAAAAGTTATAACTACATGGTCAAGATCTTCTACTATTGTTCCTATTATGATTGGACATACAATAGGAGTTCATAATGGAAGGGAACATATTCCTGTATTTGTTACTGATCAAATGGTTGGTCATAAATTAGGCGAATTTTCACCTACGCGAACATTTCGCGGACATGCTAAAAGCGATAAAAAATCAAGACGATAATAAATTGTATCAAATTTTTTTTTGTAAAAGTATCGTTTTCTGTAGTAATAATTTTAGAAATAGAATTTGTATTTTTACACAAAAAAAATACTTGATTCTATTTCTAAAAATAGAATATCTTAACTTTGTCGGCTTGTTTTTGTCAGCTTGTTTTTGTCAGCGAAGCTGACAAACAGTTTGTCGGCTTTAGCCGACAAAGCTGACAAACTGTTTGTCGGCTAAAGCCGACAAAGTTAACAAAAACAAGCTGACAAAAACAAGCTATTCTGCGAATAGCAGATAGATTTTTGCAAAATCTTCTGCAGAATAAATTAACAAAAATCGAACGAAGTTATTCTGCCAACAGCAGATCGAACTCTGTTTGAACGACGTTATTCGAACAAAATTATTTTTCGAATAGCAGATAAAACGAATAATTAATGAAAAATGAAAGACTTTAGAAACTACGTCGTTTGTAGGCTAGGCCTACAAAAGTTCTTCTAAAGAAGTATAGATTTTTACTTATACCAATTAAGTATGCCCGAAGAAGGAGTTAGCTCAATATCGAATTTTTATAATAGATACTTATAGGTCTAATAAATTAATTAATGTTTTCTATCAAATTCTTTTCATTTAGAGCTTTCTCAAACTAAAACAATTATTTGAGCTTTTTAATATTGTAATTTTGTTAATCAAAATACAGTTAAAATTCTATAAATCTATGATTTTTTTGCAAAAATATATCTGTTTTTTCCAAAATAATTTCGCTGAGATATTCTATTTTTGCAAATAGAATCTCGCTTTTTTTGTATATTCTTAAAATTTGGACTATAATTTGTTAACAAATTATTCTAACTAGGGGATTTAGATTTATCAAATTTAGTATAAATTTGATACAATAAAATTTAAAAATACCTTATTTTTAGAATGTAGATCAAATCGATTTGATTTTTTTAATAATTTCAAATCAATTTTAAGAAGAATCTCTCTCAAAATTTGCAATACTATTAATGTTTTAAATGTATTACAATGTTAAATATTTTAACTGTTATACAATTTTTTTAATCAAAAAATAAAATTATATAAAAATTTAGTCAAATATAAAAATATATTTTTTTATTTTGCTAAATATTATATCATCTAGTATTTTTGCAGAGAATTTTTTTAATTTATCATTTAAAAAAAATAATTTTTTTCTATTTTATGGATATAATAATCGAAAAATTTTTTACTAATTTTTCTTTTCTTTTTTTATTTTTTTCTATGTTAATATATTGGATTCAAGTTTCTTTCTTTCCGTCTTCAGGAAATGCTGTTACTAATACAAATTCTTTAACAATAAAGAATACGGGTTATTTTGAAAAAAATTTAGGAATTATTAGTATGTCATTAGCAAATTTGTTTCTAATTATTTTATTAATAAGCCGTTGGAAAATATCAGGTCATTTTCCATTAAGTAATTTATATGAATCACTTCTGTTTTTATCTTGGAGTTTAACTTGTATCCATCTGATTTTAAATATATGGACGAAAAATAATTTTATTGCTGCAATAACAGCTCCTAGTCCTTTATTTACTTATGCTTTTGCTACTTTTAGCTTACCAAAAGAAATGCAAGAAGCTTCATCTTTAATTCCCGCTTTACAGTCAAATTGGTTAATGATGCATGTTACTGTAATGGTTCTCAGTTACGCTGCTCTTCTATTTGGATCTCTTATGGCTATTGCTTTTCTTATTTTAAGTCAAGAAAAAAATTTCCAAACTCCAATATTTCTTTATAATAATAGTAAAGATAGTAAATTATTAAATGAAAATACGCAAAAATTTGATGATTTTCTTCAAATATTAGATAATTTAAGCTATCGTATTTTAGGTATTGGATTTCCTTTTTTAACCATAGGGATTTTATCTGGTGCTGTTTGGGCGAATGAAGCCTGGGGTTCTTATTGGAGTTGGGATCCTAAAGAAACTTGGGCACTCATTACCTGGTTTATTTTTGCTATATATTTGCATACTCGCTTAACAAAAGGTTGGACTGGAAAAAAACCTGCGATTATAGCTTCTTTAGGTTTTTTAACAGTTTGGATGTGTTTTTTAGGTGTTAATCTCTTAGGAGAAGGACTTCATAGCTATGGTTGGTTTCAAAAATCATAAAATAAACAAAATAGTTTCAATTTTCGATGAAAAAATATGTTTCTAAATTTAAAAACAGAGAATAGAAATGCAAAATGAATGAAGTATAAGTTCTTTCATCCAATTTTTAATTATGCCAACGAAGTATTAATAACGTAGGAATCTATGAGATCTTCGATCATTCCATTTTTTTGTAAAAATCTATCTGCTATTCGCAGAATAGCTTGTTTTTGTCAGCTTGTTTTTGTTAACTTTGTCGGCTTTAGCCGACAAAGTTACGATATTCTATTTTTGCAAATAGAATTATACATTTCAACGAATCTATGAAAGAAGTTAGTCTCTTTTTTTACAAAAAATAGATTTATCTGCTATTCGTATAGCGAAGCTATTCTGCGAACAGCAGATTGAATAACTTCGCTGAGATATTCTATTTTTACAAATAGAATTAGTAATAACATCAAAAACATAATTTTATTAATATGAGAAAAAATGATATGATTTAAAAGAAAAATAATCGAAAAAATTTTATTTGGAAAAAAGGATTGATTTTTTTTGAATTTACCTAAAAAGGTTCCATAAGTAGGATAAATTTTTAATGTGAAACAGATAAACTTAGAAGCAAATTTACAAACAGAGCTTTCTTTTTATAAATGTTTTTCTTGCTGAACAAGAATTAAAAAATTTTTATGACATCAGTTCTTCAAATCGCTTTATTAGCTTTAATCTTTTTGTCTTTTGCTTTAGTTGTAGGAGTACCTGTTGTATTTGCTTCACCTAATGGATGGACAGAAAATAAAGGTATTGTTTTTTCTGGTGTAAGTTTATGGGTGATTTTAGTATTTGCTGTAGGTATTTTTAATTCTTTTGTAGTATAAAGTTTTTTAAATAATAAAACTCTAATCGTTTTTAACTTGCTTACAAGACAATAAAATTTTTCTGAAATCATTTTATTCTAATTCTAGTGGATATTATTTATCGATATAGTTAAAATTTTGTTTATTCTAATTATTTCAAATTCTCTAATGTTTTCGTTAATTTGAATAATATAATGAAATACCAAGCCTTACTTTTTTAAAATTTAACTCAACTCCTTATTTTATAAAAACTAAACAAATGTGCTTTACTTTTCTGCTATAAAATAAGAAAATTATGCCTATTAGTATTTATTTCAAGAATTATAAAATAAGCTGCTCTCATGAGCAGCTTATTCAAACACCTAACTAGAGACGTTAATTAAAACGTATCAAAGATAAAATAATTTTTTTCAACATTGGGTAGAATAACACATCCTTCGTTACAATAAGTAAGATAACTCATTCAATATAAAATAGTGAATACTCCGTTGCGTCCTTGGAATAACTTCTTTGAAACAAGTCTATCTCCTATTCCCAGAATACTTGGAATAACTCTATCTGCTATTCGTAGAATACTTCGTCCTCCGTTGTTCATCCTTCGTTGGAATAACTATAAAATTAACGAAGTGAGGATACGCCATAACTGCGACAATTTTGACCTAATTTTTTTTTATAAAATCGGATTGATTTTTTCAAGATGCCTTTTAGGTTCCTCTTTTTTTTATAGAGTAATTTTTAGTGAAACAATAAATATTATTAAAAAATTTTCATTATAAGCATAAAAAAGATAATTTGTATTAATTAATTTTTTTATACAAATTTTAAATTCTATTAAAATAATTACATCTTAAATTATGGAAGTTAATATCTTTGGATTAACAGCTACTGCTTTGTTTATTTTAATTCCTACTTCTTTTTTATTGATTCTATTTGTAAAAACAGAAGCTCAGGAATCATAAAAAATACATTAATAAATCTATGATTTTTTTGCAAAAATAATATATTCTATTTTTGCAAATAGAATCATACTGGATTTTTTTGTAAATTTAACTAAAATCGATCACTAATAACGGATCGATTTTATGAATAGATCATAACTATGCATGCTTACAATATTATAAAATAGTGTAAGTATGCAAAAAAACAAAAGTACAAATTTATGCAAAATTTATCTAAAAACTTAAAATCATTGAAATTTATAAAAAGAAAATTATTCAAATTAGATTGTTTTTTAATATTAATATCAAAAAACCATAGGATAATTAAAACTTTGTTGGGATAACTTATACTTCATTACTATTTAATATTTAAATTCAATAAACTAATTTTTTGATTATTAATTTTCCGTTTTTATAATTATTCGAATCTCAAATTTTAATTTTTTTGTAAAAATTGAAAATAAATTTTTATATTTACTAATTATTTTTTTTATGAATAAAAAAAATAATTAAAAAAAGTCAAAATTTAGAGTATAAAATTCTATTTACAAAAATAGAATTTGCTATTTTTGTCAAAAAGTTTTCAATTCTATTTGCTATTCTAGCAAAAGACTTGAAAATTGTTGTTTTGGAATTTATCTCTTACGGAATATTAACTTCTTTAAAAGTTAAAATTTTTACTATCATATCTGTATGGCAAAAAAAAGTATGATTGAACGTGAATTAAAACGACAAAGACTTGTCATGAAATATTCTAAAAAACGTCAAGATTTAAAAAAATTAATTAAAAAAACTTTTTCTCTAAAAGAAAAATTAGCTCTTCATAGACAATTACAACAACTTCCTAGAAGTAGCTCTCGTTGTAGACTTCATAATCGTTGTACAATAACAGGTCGTCCAAAAGGATATTTTAGAGATTTTTGTTTATCACGTCATGTTTTACGAGAAATGGCACATGAAGGATTGTTACCTGGTGTAAAAAAATCAAGCTGGTAAAAATTTATCCCATATTTTGAATTTAAAAAAAAGGGTTAATTTTTATATTTATATATTATTTATTATTTAATAAGATTGATTTCTAAATAAAAACCAACAGAATAATGAATAGAAATAATAAGCAGCAGCAAAAAAAATGCGGCTGCATAAAATTTTATTAATTTAAAATTAATAAAAAGTAAAAAATAAATTCGGAAAAGGAGGGATTCGAACCCTCGGTAGTTATTAGAACTACGCGGACATTCCAGGTCCGTACCTTAAACCACTCGGTCACTTTTCCTTTTAAAGGAAAGATTTTTATGTCTGCCATGTCTCAAAATAGAAACTATAGTCTTAGAACCAAGCTATTCTGCGAATAGCTTATGAATTCTATTTTCAAAAATAGAATATCTTAACTTTGTCAACTTTGTCGGCTAAAGCCGACAAACTGTTTGTCAGCTTCGCTGACAAAAACAAGCTATTCTGCGAATAGCAGAGAGATTTTTGCAAAAAAAAGCTGATAACAAAATGAAAGTTTTTATTTACAAAACTAGTTTTTTCTATATTTGCAATTTGCAAAAAAAAATTGTTGATTTCCAATTTTTTGCTATTCTAGCAAAAGAATAGCAAATAGATTTCCTTAATCGAAGATTCTATTTGCAAAAATAAAATATCTTAGCTTTGTCGGCTTTCGCCGACAAAGTTAACAAAAACAAGCTATTCTGCGAATCGCAGATAGATTTTTGTAAAAAAAATCATAGATTCATGCGAATTTATTTGCTATTCGCAGAATAGCTTCGCTAATATAATATTTTACTCTTAATAGTAAACCTTATTTCATAATTAATCAATTTGAACGAAGTAGAAGTTATTCGAACGAAGTATTCATTATCCCAAGGATATTGTTTTTGAAATAAGTATTATAGTTTCATAACGAAGGAACAAGAACTCCTTAATCGGTCATTCTATTTTTTTATTATTACTAAAACTTTTACATAGTCAACTTTTTATTTTTCATAAGGTCAATTCTATTAAAAACGAATAAAAAGTATAAAAAAAACGAGACAAACGATATAAAGCCATAAAAAAATTTTTTATAAAGTAAAGACACTTTCAATAGAATATAAGATTTTTTTTACAAAAATCTTATATTCTATTTATTAATTATTGCAATAAAACTATTCTGGAATTAATTTAAAAACTTTGTTTATAAAAATAACTAATTTTTATAATTCATTTATTCACTAAGCTAATTGATAAATTTAAAAAATATAGACAATAATTAAATTTTTTGTTAATCTATAATAAAAGCCTTCGTGATGGAACTGGTAGACATCCTGGTTTTAGGAACCAGTGCTGAAAGGCGTGTCGGTTCAAATCCGACCGAAGGCAAGATGATAAAAAAAACAAATTTTTAAATAAAAATAATTCACTTGAAAAACTAGAATATTTCATATACAATATATCACAAAATAATTAGACTAATTTCTTTTTATTGCATAATGTTTTTTTATTTTATAAAAAACAAAATAATTAGAAATTATATTTTTAATTTTTGCAACAGATTCTGTCATTGACAGAATAATCAGATATTTCTTTTTGTAGCACCGTTGGCCGAGCGGATGAGGCAATCGACTCATAATCGTTTTAAGGTAGGTTCAACTCCTACACGGTGCAAAATTAATTAAAAATTATTTAAACAACAAAAAATTTTATTTATATAACTTTTTCAACATACTTTTCTAACAATAAACACTTGGCATAGCTAGGATAACTGGGACGACTATTTTGTCGTTGGAATAACTTCGTTTATCTATTTTTAAAAATACTATTCGCACCCCGAAGCTATTCTGCGAATAGCAGATTGAATATTTGGAATAACACTATCTGCTATTTGCAGAATACTTTGGCTAACTCCTTGGAATAACTCTCGTCGTTGAGATAACTTCGTTGGAATAACTAATTCTTCGTTTCCTCGTCTTCCCTTGGTTACAGCATAGGGTTCCCCTAATTTTAAATTCTATTTTTATAAATAGAATTTGGATTAATAGTCTACAATTTTTAGAATAATTATTATTAGGCCCAACCGGACTCGAACCGATGACCTATTGCTTGTAAGGCAATCACTCTACCTACTGAGTTATGGGCCTATCTTATTAATAAAATTATAAATAGAATGCTAATAAACACCAAATAAATATCGATATATTTTTCACAATACCTTTTAATTATAATGAAAAAATTAATACTAAATTATATTTAGATTCTATTTACAAGCTGACAAAAACAAGATATTCTGCAAATAACAGATAGATTTTTGCAAAAAAATGGAATAACTTCGTTGGTCTAACTAGATCTATTATTATCATAATACTTGGAATAACACTATCTACTATTTGCAGAATACTTGGAATAACTGGGATAACTGGGATAACTCTATCTGCTATTCGCAGAATACTTGGAATAACTGGGATAACTCTATCTGCTATTCGCAGAATACTTCGTCCTTCGTCGTTCGTCCTTCGTCGTTCCTTTGTCGTTCATAAATTCTATTATTTCCAGAAAAATTTCTTTATAAAGATTGTATTCGCAAAAATCTATAAAAGTTATAAAGTGCTAAGCGCTTGAAAGATTACATTTTTACAAAATAATCAATTTGCGCTTGCACTTAAATAGTAATAACTTAACAAAGTTATGACAAGTCATAACGTTGATAAAATTTTTAACCAAATCTACCAGAAGTAGAAGCAATTAAAAAGGCTGCATAAGTAAAGATGTAACCTACTGAGAAATGAGCAAGTCCTACAAGACGTGCTTGAACAATTGACAGAGCTACTGGTTTATCTTTCCAATATACTAGAGAAGCAAGAGGCGTTTTTTCATGTGCCCATACTAATGTTTCTATCAGTTCTTGCCAATAACCACGCCAAGAAATTAAGAACATAAAACCTGTCGCATAAATTAAGTGTCCAAAAAGGAACATCCAAGCCCATACAGATAAACTATTCATTCCAAATGGATTATAACCGTTAATTAATTGAGATGAATTTAACCATAAGTAATCACGTAACCATCCCATTAAATAAGTAGAAGATTCATCAAATTGAGAAACATTTCCTTGCCATAATGTTAAATGTTTCCAATGCCAATAAAAAGTTACCCAACCAATTGTATTTAACATCCAAAAAACTGCTAAATAAAAAGCATCGTATGCTGAAATATCACATGTTCCTCCACGTCCAGGACCATCACATGGGAAGCTATAACCAAAATCTTTTTTATCAGGCATTAACTTTGAACCGCGTGCATCAAGAGCACCTTTAACTAAAATTAAAGTCGTAGTATGTAAACCTAAAGCGATAGCATGGTGTACTAAGAAATCACCTGGTCCAATAGTTAAAAACAATGAGTTTTGATTATTATTGATAGCATCTAGCCACCCAGGAAGCCAAAGACTTTGACTAGCTGATGATGCTGCACTACTAGAAGAAGATAATAAGAAATCAAATCCATATAAAGCTTTACCATGAGCTGCTTGAATCCATTGAGCAAAAACAGGTTCAATAAGAATTTGTTTTTCTGGAGTTCCAAACGCTTGCATAACATCATTATGAACATATAAACCTAATGTATGGAAACCTAAGAATAAAGAAACCCAACTTAAGTGCGAAATGATTGCTTCTTTATGATCTAATATTCTTGCTAAAACGTTTCCTTTGTTTTGTTCTGGATCATAATCACGGATGAAAAAAATAGCACCATGAGCAAAAGCTCCACACATGATAAATCCTGCAATATATTGATGATGCGTATATAAAGCAGCTTGTGTTGTAAAATCATTAGCTAAAAAAGCATATGGAGGTAAAGCATAAATATGTTGTGCAACTAACGAAGTAATTGTACCAACAGAAGCTAAAGCTAAACCTAATTGGAAATGTAAAGAATTATTAACTGTTTCAAAAATTCCTTTGTGACCAGCACCAAGACCACCACTCGGTGGTGTGTGAGCATCTAGAATAGCTTGTAGTCTATGTCCAATACCAAAGTTTGTTCTGTACATATGACCTGCAACAATAAAAATTACTGCAATAGCTAAATGATGATGTGCCATATCTGTTAACCAAAGACTTTGTGTTTGAGGATGAAAACCTCCTAAAAAAGTAAGAATCGCATCTCCAGAACCTTGAGAAGTACCAAAAATATGATTAGGTGAATCTGGGTTTTGAGCATAAGCAGCCCAATTACCAGTCCAAAACGGAGTTAAACCTTGTGGGTGAGGTAATTCAGTTAAAAAATTATCCCAACCAACATGTTTTCCTCTAGATTCAGGAATCGCTACATGCACTAAATGACCAGTCCAAGCTAAAGAACTTACTCCAAATAATCCTGATAAATGGTGATTTAATCTTGATTCTGCATCTTTAAACCATGATAAAGATGGTTGAAAATTAGGTTGAAGATGTAACCAACCTGCAAATAAAAATAGAGAAGAAAGAAGAGCTAAAAATACTGATCCAATATACAACTCTTGATTCGTTCTAATTCCGATAGTATACCACCATTGATAAACACCAGAAGTAGAAATATTAACCGGTCCAGAAGCTCCCCCTCTTGTAAAAGCTTCAACTGCTGGTTGCAAAAGAAAAAGAAAGCAAACAATGTTTCTTTTTCCCTTGGACTTTATCTTTAACCATCTCGTGAGTCCTACGCTGTTCTGCTATTTGCAGAATAGAAAATCTCAATCTGCTATTCGCAGAATAACTTTGTTCCTTTTTTTTTTATTGAAAATGCCCAATCTATGCTTTTTTTGCAAAAATCTCTCTGCGATTCGCAGAATAGCTTGTTTTTGTTAACTTTGTAGGCTTTAGCCGACAAAGCTAAGATATTCTATTTTTTTTGTTGGCGAAGCCAACAAACTTTGTCTTTTGTCGGCAAAGCCGACAAAGTTTGTCTGCGGAAGCAGACAAAAAAGCAGACAAAAAATAGAATCTATGATTTTTTTGCAAAAATCAGATATTCTATTTTTGCAAATAGAATCCAATTAAAAAGTGTTCCACTTCTCATCAAATCTTTTCCAAGCTCGGAACAAGATACTATCTCGTTCTGCTCTATAAGCTCGGCACGCAACAAGAAGATAAAATCGTTTTAATAAAAAGAATCTCTTTTTTTTTGCGCTATGCAAAGGATGTTTTTGAAGATACTCATAAAAAAAAAGAATAGCTTCTTTGGAATAAAGATCCCATTTATGAGTATTGGAGGCTTTATCCCATCGTATAAAACCGTCAAAAAATTCTTGATATGAAAGTAAATCCATTCGATTTTTATTGGACACACTTATCGTGAGTTGTGGATCTCCCTTCTTGAAACTATATCCTATGGTACCTTCTGCATCAAAAAACCCAGCAAACCAACTATTATCTAATGTTAATAGTTTTGGTTTTTGATATTCGATTTTATAATGGGCACATATGATTTTTAATTGCGCAATTGTTTTGGAATTCCGAATAGAACCGTTAATTCTGTTGATAAGGTCAATCATGCCTTGCTTATCATGTAATCGATAACGAAAAGCCCGGGCACCTGATCTTAATTTCACAGATCCACCAAGTTTTTGCTTGACTTTATTGAGTGCATGTTCATCACAAATACCCATGGTTATTTCGAGACTTCCATATCCTTTGTTGCTCACTAAGAGAGAGCCATCGCCATCAATTAAGCCAGAAAGATACTCATTCCATGCAAGAATGTCGCAAGAAGCAGATTCAGAAAGAGACGTGTTCATAATAAAAAATGGTTGAATTGTTTTTTCAATTAAAAAAGGAGTTTTGAGCGTTATACTCTTGAGTTTGGTTAGCGGGCGTAGAGTCTCTGAGGTTCCTACTTGCTCCTTCGTGACGAAGAGCTTTTGTTACCTGCTGATTGACAGATCAAAGCAGAAATTTTCACTTTGTCGGGATTTTTTTTCACTATAGTGTGTTATCGTTTTTGTATAATAAAAAATGAGAGAAAAAACCGCTTATGTCAAAGTATCCTGTTTTTTATATTCTGTTTTCCAGCATATAGCCCGCTGCACTTTTTTTATTTCTAAAAAAAGGGGCCAAGTTGACCAAAATGAGGATCCCAAATAGCATGCGCAATTGGACGAATATGAATCGGATCAGTTACCCATTGTTCAAAATTTCCTTGCCATGCAACGTGAAATAAGTTTCCTGAAGTCCATAAAAAAATAATAGCTAATTGTCCAAAGTGAGATGCGAAAATCTTTTGATAAAGATTTTCTTCAGTCATACCATCATGACTTTCAAAATCATGTGCCATAGCTAGTCCGTACCAAATTCGCCGTGTAGTTGGGTCCTGTGCTAAACCTTGGCTAAATTTAGGAAACAACTTAGTTGCCATATAGTGTTCTCACTCCTGCTTTTAAAAGTCAAATAGTGCAAAGCGAACTTTGCTTTTTGAATAGTTCTATATCATAGGATACTCTCTATAGATTGATATCTTGAGTTTTTTTCCTATTTTATTAATAAAAAAAATCGATGATGCTTATGCATGACTTTTTTGGCAAACTGCCAAAAAAAATTATATATATAACTTTTTATATCTGAGGGAAGAACATTCTTTATTTTTGCAAATAGACCTATTTGCAAAAATAGAAGATCTTTTTGTCATCGAAGATGACAAACTTTGTCGGCATTTGCCGACAAAAACTTTGTCGGCGAAAGCCGACAAAGTTAACAAAAACAAGCTGACAAAAACTAGCGATTCTGCAGAGAGCAGATAGGTTTTTGCAACATATTCTGTCATGGACAGAATAGAAATTTTTAAAAATAAAAAAAAAACTTTAAGTTAGATTTTGAAATAAAAACAAAATAAATCGTTTTCTATTTTTATCAAAGTAAATCGCAGAGCGAAGCTATTCTAGGAATAGCAAATAAATAAAGCTAAAGAAGTATTATACGAATATCAGAGAGAGTTATTCTAACGATTTGCAAGAATGAAGTTTTTCTCCGAATACCAAATTTCTTCTGTTAATGACAGAATTTTTTTTAATTGATAAAATATCCTGTTTTAAGAAGGTATTTCTGGTTTTAATATCGAATAAGAAAAATTCGAAAAGACTCATATATCTCGTTAAATAGAATTTTATCTAAAAAAAAAAAAATTTCAAGAATTAATATAATATTTTTTGGTTAAATTATATTAATTTATGACAATTGACCAGTTTTTCAGTAAGTAATTTCAATATGAAATTATAGAATTAAAATTATTATTATTTTAGCTAATCAATAAAATTATAAATAAGAATTTTTTCCTTCTTAATTGAATCTATAAATAAAACAGGTCGCACTATGAGCTTTAAACCTTGTTACATGATAATATTTTAGATGCATTGTACTTTCTTTTTTTTCTTTGAATAATCTAGAAAATTTTTAGTAAAAATCTAAAATTTTTTCTCTGCTCTACACGATGTTTCTATTTGTTTAATAAAAAAGCAATCGTTTTGAGAGTTTTCTATAACTGGAATTATATTTGCTATTCTTTTGCTATTTTAGAAAAAAAAAAAGCAATTTACTATTTTAGCAAAAGATTCTGTAATTGCCAGAATAGCAAATGTATAATGTTATATTATATAAATCTTTAAAACTAACATTTTTTTCTCATTTTCTTTCGTTTTTTTTTATAATTTCGTAAATCCAAGTAAAAAATTTGTTTTTTTTATTTTAAGATTTCGTTAAAAGTGAACTAATTTTAAAAAAAGAATTTTGTTTTTTTAAAATCTTTTTATTTTTATAATGAAAATCATATTCTAACTTTTTAAATATTTTTTCATATTGTTTTTCAAACTCTAAAAAAGATTGTGTAATATTAGAATTAAAAATTTGTATTCTTTCTAATTTTAAAAATAATCGTGTCAATTTTTTAAATGCATAATAAACTGCTTGTCGAGGATGAATACTTCCATTAGTCCAAACTTCTAAAACAATGACATTATTTAACTCTTGAAATTCTTTTGTTTGATTAAAAATCATAGAAGCATTTGTATTTTTTTGAATCGAAGATTGAAATTCATAAGACAATGCTTTTTTATCCTGTAAGATATCTTCTTTATTAAGAGAAGAACTAGAGACAAAGTTAAAATTTGGAAGAGTATTATTATTTAAAGATAATAATACTTCTGAATCTTGGTTTTTTGGTAAGGCCGAAGAATCATAAATTTCAATATTATAATTCACTTTATTAATAGATAAAAAATTAGCATCGATTGGTAATTCATTACTTTCTGAATAAAATAATTTATTTTTTACTTCTTTCGTTTGATAGAGTGACGTATTTATGTCTAAAGGATTCTGATTTATATTTATATAATTTTTTCCTTTTTCGATTTTAAATTTTATGTTTAAAAATCCATTTTCACTAAGTGAAGCAATGTATTGCTCAGGATCCACACAATGGATGCATGGTGGAAGCTTTAGATTCTTAGCTCGAACCACTCCAGGTCCTTGAACTTTTAAATAACCTAGTTGAGGTTTTTGTATAAAAGAAGAACTTTTTAAAACAATTTCTTTCAAATTTAATAAAATATCTAAAATAGAATCATGTACCCCAGGAATACTACAATATTCGTGTTGAACTCCTTGTATTTTTGCTGAAGTTATAGCAATTCCTGAAATATTAAATAATAAAATTCTACGTAAAGCATTTGCAATTATAAAACTTTGACCAGAATCTAAAGGACCTATATAAAAGCATCCATAAAAACTTCTTGCATTTTCTATTCGTGATTCTTTACAAGAAATAAAAAATTTTTTATTGTTAATTATAGACTTTAACATATATATGGAAAAAATTTTAAAAATTTCACTATGTTTTTATTTATTTATCATTATTATTATATTAAATAGAAAGTAAAATTTATAATTAATACAAAAAACATTAGTATTATACCTATCTATTTTTATTTATTTACTATTCAATGTAATATTAAATATGATAAAAATATTAACTTATGAGTTTTTATTCATATTCAGTCGATTTCATAATATGTAGCAAAAATGTGATCTATTTGCAAAATAGATGTAGATTTTGCAAAAAATCTTCGATCTATTTGCAAAATAGATGTAGATTTTGCAAAAAATCTTCGATCTATTTGCAAAATAGATGTAGATTTTGCAAAAAATCTTCGATCTATTTGCAAAATAGATGTAGATTTTGCAAAAAAATCTTCGATCTATTTGCAAAATAGATGTAGATTTTGCAAAAAATCTTCGATCTATTTGCAAAATAGATGTAGATTTTGCAAAAAATCTTCGATCTATTTGCAAAATAGATGTAGATTTTGCAAAAAATCTTCGATCTATTTGCAAAATAGATGTAGATTTTGCAAAAAATCTTCGATCTATTTTTTGTCAGCTTCGCTTTTGTCAATACTTCATGGATTCTACAATCCCGATAATAAATTCGTTCAATTTTTTCAAATAAAATCTAAGGTTTTTCTACAAAATTAAATCGAGGTATTTTTTTTTAATTGCCTGCTACTAGATTCGAACTAGTGACAACCCGCGTATGAAACGGGAGCTCTGGCCAACTGAGCTAAGCAGGCATTGCTAGAAAATTTACTTTTATTTATAATTTACTTTTTTATTCTAAATTATAAAATAATTTTTTTAAATTAGCAAATATAATAGATCTATTTTTTGTTAGCTTCGCTTTTGTCAGCTTCGCTTTTGTCAGCTTTCGCCGACAAAGTTAACAAAAACAAGCTATTCTGCGAATAGCAGATAGATTTTTGCAAAAAAATCATAGATTTATAATTAATTATAGAAAAAGAACAAAAAAAATGTTATATATATTTATTACTAATATTTGATTATAGAATAAAAATTAAATAAAAATATTCTAACTTTTTCATAATTTTAAATTATTAATAATTTTCGCATGATTTTTAAGTTTTAAGATCTCGATCCATAATAAAATATTATCAAAGTGATAACTTTGATAAACATGCGACCCTGAAAATAATTATTTTAATATGCCAATAGGTGTTCCTCGAATTATTTATTGTTGGGGTGAAGAATTGCCAGCCCAATGGACAGATATTTATAATTTTATTTTCCGAAGACGTATGGTATTTTTAATGCAATATTTAGATGATGAACTTTGTAATCAAATATGTGGATTACTTATAAATATTCATATGGAAGATAGAGCAAAAGAATTAGAAAAAAAAGAAATGGAAAATAGTGGATTATTTAAAAGTGTTTCGAAATCACAAAAAAAACCAGAAAGTGGAAACGCAAGAAATGATGCTAATTATCAAAGTGATAACTTTGATAAAAATAAAAAGAATGCGAATATTTCTCAAAATAAATCAATTGAAGATTTATTAATATCTGAAGATGATTTAGCAATTGATGAAAATAATACTTTAGAACAATATACTTTACAAAAAATAACTTTAGAATGGCTTAATTGGAATTCTCAGTTTTTCGACTATTCAGAAGAGCCTTATTTATTTCACATGGCTGAATTACTTTCCAAAGATTTTTCCACAGATGAAAAAAATTTATTTTATAAAAAAAACCTTACAAATGTAGAACTTTCTAAATTTTTAATGTTATTCAAAAAAATGACAAATTCGGTAAACAATTTAGATCCTAAAATCTTTGATTTTCCATCTACAACAAATAAACAATTAGATATTTATTCGCCTTTTAGATTTCTTTCAAATTTTACTTCAACAAATTCTAATTCGGTTAGATTAAATCTTCCAACAAAAAAAAAATTTTCCAATAAATTAACACAAATGGTCACTGGAAATTCTTGGCAAAATCAAACAAGATCGATTTCTAATTTACCACCAACTGATGATCTAAATTTAAATTTGAAACCGATTCTTAATGATTTAACTCAAAAAGAAATACTTCATAATATCAATAAAAAAATAAATTCGAATTTTCAGAAAAAAGTTTTAACACAAAAAAAACTTCGAAAAGAATATAAACAAGAAAATATTTTATTTCAAAATAGTTTGAAACAAAGAACTAAGAGTCAAAAACCATCAAGTTATTTAAATCCTAATTCTGGTGACGATTCTTATTTAGAATATCGTGATTATTATAGAAAACAAACAGAACGAAATATTCAAGAAGAAGAATCTAAAAAAGTTTTTGTAATAATAAATTCGTTTGGAGGATCCGTAGGAAACGGTATAACAATTCATGATGCGTTACAATTTATTAAAGCAGGATCATTAACTTTAGGTCTAGGGGTGGCAGCTTCAGCTGCTTCATTAGCTTTAGCTGGCGGAACTATTGGAGAGCGATATGTTACTGAAGGTTGCCACGTTATGATACATCAACCAGAAGGTGGGTTATCGGGACAAGCATCTGATATATGGATTGATAGTCAAGAAATAATGAAAATACGTCTTGATGTAGCAGAAATCTATTCATTATCAACTTACAGACCGCGACATAAAATATTGAGAGATTTAGATAGAGATTTTTATTTAACTGCAATAGAAACAATTTTCTATGGTTTAGCTGATGAAATAGCAACAAATCAAGTTATGCATGATATTATCGAAATGACTAGTAAAGTATGGGATTATCACGAAAGTAAACAACAACGATTACTTGAAAATAGAGAAAGTATTGCAAGTGGAATGGATACACAAACACAAAATTAAAATATTAATAGCCACTAGAAGCTAGTTCACAAGTTATTTATCTAAACTTAAATAATATTAAAAAAAATAAGAAGACTCTGTGATCAACAATTTTTTTCAAAAATCAGTGGGATAGCTGCGTTCATCTATTTTTTTTGTCGGCTTTTGCCGACAAACTTTGTTAACTTTGTCGGCTTTTGCCGACAAAGTTAAGATATTATATTTTCGCACATAGAATCTCTTGTGTTTGATAAAAATAGAATTTGCTATTTTTGGAAATAACATAATATCTAATTATATTGATACTATGGATAACATTACATCTTTACTTATCTTTTTTTTTTTTATTTAGCATGAGTTATCCTTCCCTCATAAATTCCTTATCATTGTTTTTTTTTGTTAAAAGACTATTTCTAAAAGAAATAGTGTAAATTGTATTATAAAATTAAATTAGTTGATTAAAGTTTATATTATAAAAAAAATTTATGTCTAGATATATCGGTCCAAGATTACGAATTATACGACGCCTAGGTAAATTGAGAGGTTTAACAAGAAAAAAACCTTTCAAACGTTCTTTCCGAGGTAGAGGTCCTTTAAAAGGGAAAGTTATCCCACCAGGACAACATGGTTTAGCAAAACTTTTTAAAACAAGACCTTATGATTCATGTGAATCTGATTATTTAATCCGCTTAAAAGTAAAACAGAGACTTCGTTTTCATTATGGATTAAATGAAAAACAATTAATAAACTATATACGAAAAGCTAAAAAAAGCAAAGAATCTACTGGTCAAGTTTTACTTCAATTATTAGAAATGCGTCTTGATAATGTTATTTTTAGATTAAATATGGCTCCTACTATTATTGCAGCAAGACAATTAATTAGCCATGGACATATTTGTATTAATAATAAGAAAGTAAATATTGCTAGTTATATGTGTCAACCAAAGGACGTTATCTCTGTAGCAATGAAGCAAAAATCTTTGCGATTAGTAAAAAAAAATTTAAATGATTATTCTATAAAAATCAATTTTTATAAAAAGCGTTTAGAGAAAACATTAGCTTTTAATTTATTCAAATTAAAAATAGTTCCAAATTTAGTAACAGCTCTTCAATTAATTAATCAAGGAAAAGTATTTGTAAACAATAAAAGAGTTAAATCTCATAATTATTTATGTAATCCTAAAGATACAATTTTAATTACGACTTTTAAAGGTTCAAAAAAAATACGTTTATCAGAATATTTACCAAATTTAAAAAAATAAGAAATTTTTAATAACCTAGAATAGCAAATATATTTGCTATTCTAGTTAAATTTACAATATTTTCTGTCATTCACAGAATCTGTTTGCTAAGAATAGCCAAAGAATTGAAAAATTCAATAAAAGTTGAACTTAAATTGAAATAACGATATTTTAATAAAAAAAAAATTATATTTGTCATATTAGTCTAACTTATTCTATTTTACAAAATATTTATCGCAAATTAGAAAAACTAGAAATTTTCCTTTTATATTAAAATTATTCTGTTATTTAAAAAAATCAGTTGAAGAAGAAATCTATTTGCTATTTTTTTGCTAGAATAGCAAAAAATTGGAAATCTTGCGTTTTTTTTTTGCAAAACTTTTAATAATGTAATTAATATATTTATTACATAATGAAATTATATGTAATTATCGTTTTTTGCTTCTTAAATAACGAGAACAATCCTAAAAAACAAACCCGATGAATTGGTTTATAAATAATTTTGAAGATTAAAATGAAAGAAGGAAAATTTTTATGGCACGTGCAAAATTTGAACGTAAAAAACCACATGTAAATATAGGAACAATAGGTCATGTTGATCATGGAAAAACAACATTAACAGCAGCAATTACTATGGCTTTAGCAGCTAAAGGTGGAGGTCTAGGAAAAAAATATGATGAAATTGATTCTGCTCCAGAAGAAAAAGCAAGAGGTATTACTATCAATACTGCACATGTTGAATATGAAACAGATAAGAGACATTATGCTCATGTTGATTGTCCTGGTCATGCTGATTATGTAAAAAACATGATTACGGGAGCAGCCCAAATGGATGGTGCTATTTTAGTTGTTTCTGGTGCAGACGGTCCAATGCCTCAAACAAAAGAACATATTCTTTTAGCAAAACAGGTAGGTGTGCCAAATGTTGTAGTATTCTTAAATAAAGAAGATCAAGTAGATGATAAAGAATTATTAGAATTAGTGGAATTAGAAGTTCGAGAAACTTTAGATAAATATGAGTTTCCAGGTGATGAAATTCCTGTTGTAACAGGATCTGCGTTATTAGCTTTAGAAGCTTTAGTAGAAAATCCAAAAATTCAACGTGGAGAAAGCAAATGGGTTGATAAAATTTACGATTTAATGGATCAAGTAGATAGTTATATTCCTACGCCGGAAAGAGAAACTGAAAAACCATTTTTATTAGCTATTGAAGATGTTTTATCAATTACTGGTCGAGGAACTGTAGCAACTGGTCGTGTAGAAAGAGGAAGTATAAAAGTAGGTGAAAATGTTGAACTTATTGGTTTAAAAGATACAAAAACAACAGTAGTAACTGGATTAGAAATGTTCAAAAAAACTTTAGATGAAACTATGGCAGGTGATAATGTAGGTGTTCTTCTTCGCGGTGTTCAAAAAAAAGATATTGAACGTGGTATGGTTTTAGCAAAACCAGGTTCTATTACTCCACATACTAAATTTGAAGCTCAAGTTTATGTACTAACAAAAGAAGAAGGTGGAAGACATTCAGCTTTTTTAGTAGGATATCAGCCACAATTTTTTTTAAGAACTACTGATGTTACAGGAAAAGTTACATCTTTTTCTCATATTCAAATGCGAACTCCTTCTTCAGTTGCTGATGAACATTCTAAAAAAATGGCCATGCCTGGAGATCGAGTAAGTATGACGGTTCAATTAATTTCTCCTGTTGCTGTTGAAAAAGGAATGCGTTTTGCAATTCGAGAAGGTGGTCGTACTGTTGGTGCTGGAGTAGTTACAGCTATCGTTGAATAATTAAAAAAAAAATTTAATGACGGAGTGCTGATTCTCAGCACTTCGTTTTTTATTGAGCTCAATTTAATAATATTTAATATCGCTTCGAAGATTTTTGGAAAAAAAATATATTTTATTTTTGCAAATCGAATTCTTTAAAAACTTGTTGACAAATAAAAAGATCTCATTAAGATAAAATAAATAATAGAGATCTTATTTATTTTACCCGAAATTTATTGGGTAAGTTTATAAAAAAAAAAGACCTTATAAACACCGCTAAAAAAAGATAAACTCTCGACGATCAAAATTACTATCGTAATGTCGGCTTAACGACTGGTGAAGATTTAAAACCCTTCAGTCGAATTGTTTCTTTACAAAGGGTTCGATCGTATAACACCATCGCCTCTTTAGAAATCATTTCTACTGCATTTTTAACCTTAACCGCTAAAGATTCTTCACAAATCTCACCTATCCATGGTCCCATTCATAAAACATATATTCCATATGCTTCCAGAAAAAGATTCTCTGATATCAGAGCTATTGTTGAAAATTGGGAGGTCAATTTAGGGACACCACAAACTCCCTATATTTACATAGTTCAAGCAGGTTCCGTACGTCCAAGGAAAAGTAGAAAATCGGATGCTCGATAATTCATCGAAGATATTCAAAAAAAACATACTTTGAAGGAGTTAAAATCTACTTCACGGTAAATTTGAAAACAAATTCAATTCTTTTGTCTTTTCTAAACCTAGTTTTGGTTTTTTTGAATCCTATGATAATCAAGATCTCGAATTCTCGTATTTTTTATTTTCTCATTGAATGGCTCTCTTTAAGGATTATAGATATCATTCAAAAAAAAACATGAGAATTTCTTTTATCAAGTAAAAGAAGATCTCACGAAGATAAAAGAAAGAAGAGAGATCTTCTTTCCATTCCCCAAAATTTATGGGGAACATTTCTAAAGAAAGAAAAAAACCTTCAAAACACCAATAAAAAAAAGGTAAACTCTCAAATCTCAATCGAAACAAAAGGGCATTTTTTTGCGTCAAATAAGTCCTATATAGGGTCTATTTGACGCAAAAAAACGGCCTTTTTTTTCAAAACACTTTTTCAAAATTCATGAAAATCTCAAGAAGCTATTCGCCGAATAGCTTTGTTCGTTGAGAATTTTACAAAACCCAACGAAAAATTCCAAAAAGAAGTTTCTATGAGCAAAATTGAGACATTCAATCCTTGCAAAAAAATCATAGATTTTATAAAAAAAGAAAAAAAAGACAGATTCTTCGAAAAAATTCCGGGGTGCTGAATAAATAAAAAAAAGGAGATATATAAAATGCGTCAAATAAACTTCCCAGTTGTGATTTGTTACGCAAATACAAAAGATCTCGTATTTATTTATATCTTGAACTTTTTATAAATTTTATAAATTTACCATAACCTTTTGAACTTCGATGGTAATTCCAAATATACATTCTATTTAGAGTATCTTAATATTCTTTGATATACCCTATTTGCAAATTGAATCTATGATTTTTATATATGTGTCATTTGTTTCTTTTTATATAAAAAGAAACAAACGTTTGAAGGTCAAATTTATTGAAGAAATTTGTGTCATTTCACAAAAAAAAAACAAAGTTTTATACAAAATTAATTTGACAAATTAATTAATATGGTTAGCGAAGATGATTTATTTTTGTTTGTTTTTGTTCGAGAATAGTTCAATCAAAAATAAATTGAAAGATTCTCAAAGAAATTTTGTAAATATTCTTCGTATAATTCTTTTTTTTTTTATAGAAATATGAATGAAGAATAGGGTTATGTATTTACAAAAGAATTCTAATATTTTATTAGAATTTGGGTGAAATATCTTGAATCGATATTCTAAGAAGATCTTTCTATTTTTTCTTTGTGTTTTCTAATAGAAAGAAAATGATTACTATATATGAAAATTCCAATTATTTTTATAGTTTTCATTTTCATAACTTTTCATCTTTTTTCTCCTGAAAAAAAAATATATCTCAAATATTCCAAAAAAAATGTTCTAAAAAGGTTAATAATCCCTTTCATTATTTGGAAAATTGAGTTTTTTCGAAAGGTGTGGGAATTTCATAAAGATTTATAGAAATCTTTATTATATCTAATATTTATATAAATATTTTAGGAAATTGTTATGTTATGTAGTTTTTTTTTTTCATATCCCCTTCAATTTTTTTTTATTATTCGTAGAATAATCTCAATTGAAAATAGTATTCAATATTTTGAAGGAATTCGTATGAAAAATAAAAATGATGGAAATTTACGTCAAATTCATTCTATATATAATGAATTTTTCACATATTTGAAGCTTTTTCTGGGACAACACAAGTGAAAAAGAAATAATGTAATTTCAGAATAACGATTCTTTATTTGATCCTAGAATGCTCCAATATGAAAATTTCTTGATTTTTTTATGAATTTTTTTTGAAATCTGATACGTTTTTTTGTTTTTTCACAAAAAAAAGTGAAGTTTTTCTATTCACATGGTTTCTTCTATAGAATTTGATTCTTGATATTTTTAGAAGGTTGGTCTTCTTTTTTTTATTATTTATTTGTTTTTATCAAATAATAATACAATTTTCATGTTTTTTTTTTATAAATTATAAATGAAGGATTTAATTATATGAGTTATGTTGAAACGAGTCTAAATAAGATGGATAAATCTTATATTATTCATGGAGTTTTGGAGTTTTTTAAAAGTGCAGAAATAGAAAAGGAATCTTGTATGAGTTGTGATATGTTATATATTTTATATACAAAGAGGAGAGGTTCTTCTCCCCCAAATATGAGTTTAAGTAAAAATAAATTTAGTGAAGTTTTAAAAGTTTATTTAGCTTTTCATGAGAAAACGTATACAATCTTGAGATCATCTAAAGTAGGTTCACAGTATCTTATAAGTGATTTAGATGTTATGGTCTATGAGCAATGGGTGAAAGATTTAAAGAATCGAGAATTAAATTCAACGAAGGAGGTTTTCAGTGAAAACAAGGAATAATAGTACAAATACGAAATTTATATTTTTTCATGATATTTCATATGCAGATAAAAAAGATTATTTAAATAGATGTATTTTTAAGAATAATCTTTGTTGTTATCAAAATTTACAAAAAAATGGAGATCTTGGAGGTCATTTTTTTGATTTTCAAAAAATATCTTATAAGAATCAATTTTCTTGGTCTTTAGTTATTTTAGATATAGAATTGACAGGAAGTCAATTCTTAATTGGTTTGTTTTTTGTTCATTCGAACGAATATGTTTATTTTCTTTTCGATCGAAATGTATCTCAACCTATTTTTCATTTCATGATAGGTATCTTAAAAGGTTTTTTTTATCGACTAGGTCATTTGAATACTTTTTCTAAGGATTATACTTTCGAAGAGGATCAGGATAACGTTCACAACTTCAATTCTTTTTTCCAAGAAGAGAAATCGCGATCTATCCTCAAACCGGGTTTTTATTATATCCAACCAATGTTAATTACTTATAATGGGAAATCTTACGATTTACCAATTTTAAACGCTTTTTTGTATGGAATTCCTTCTAAAAATGCTAAAACGAATATTAACATTTCAGATTCGTGGATTTACAAGGAAAATTGGGAATCCCCTAAAGATAGGTTATCTTGGATTTATAAAATTTCAGATGAAATGATTAATAATCCAACCTCTTTAAAATTTCAATTATATTCTTTTTCTAAGTGGGATCATAATAGAAATATCGCCCATATAGATGTTTTATTATACCTCAAAAACGAACAAGAGGTTGGTTTTAACTCGAAAAGCAATGCTTTAAGTGTTCAGAAAATTAAATTGTTTTTAGATGCGCAAAATGAAAAGTTATTCGTAGAAGCTCCTAAAGAATTTGACGATGAAGTCATAGAAAAAGGCGGTTATGAAGCTGAAATTTCCCCAGAGAATTTCAAAAAGTGGGTTGCTTATAATTTTAACGATCTTTATTATACTTGTTTATTATTTGTGAATACACCTAATATTCACAATTATATTCAATCTGTATTTCTTTTTTATAATTTTTATCCAATAAAAAAATATACATTTTGTCAAGCTCAAAATTTGAAGGAAATTGTTTTGGGAAGTCAATATCTTCAAGAAAAAATAATACTTCCAGAAAAAAAAACATATGAGAAAATAACCTTGGAAGATTTAATAATTTTAGGTGAATATCCACAAAGTTTTCCAATTTATTCGGAATTTTTTAAAAATGTGAATTATCTCAAACATTCTGAGAAAAAAGAACATGAGTTTAAAAACATTCTATTATGTTTTAGTTTAGGAGGTTTACACTCAAAGTTTCAAAACGAATCGTATTTGTTTTTTACAAGCGACGACGAGATGATTTATTTAGATTTGGATGTTCGTTCATATTATGTCGAAATTTTAAAACAATTATTAGAACGTTCAGATTTGACAGATTTTCGAAACACATTCACAATGTTAGCAGATCGTCGAAATGTTTTGAAAAAGGAAAAAAATCCTTTATCAAATATTTTAAAACTTATGACATTATCTATTACTGGAAATTTGCAGAATTGTAATTCTTATTTTTACAACCCTATATTATATTATTCAATGACGCTTAATGGTCAACTGTTTCTAGCTCAAGTTTTACTCGAATTAGAAGAATTCATAGAAAGAGTTTTAAATGTCAATACAGACGGTTTTTCGGTAGGTATTTTAAAGAAAAACGAAAAAGAATTCAAAACACGTTTAAATGCGATAGCAGAAAAGTATCAATATGTTTTTGATACACAAGATGATTTAAAATCAGGATTGATATTAAATGTCAATCAATATATTTATGTGTATCCGGATGATAAGAAAAAAGAAAAAGGATTTACCGAAGGAAACTTTAATATTTTGTTAGAATATTTATATTTTTACTTAATTCAAGAAAACGGTCATTTCAATTTCGATTTGATATTAAAAAACCTGAGTGCATTTTTTAAGGCGTATGATTTTGAAAAAAACATTTATAATTTTTTAGGATATCAAAAATTAAAACAAAAAAGAACTCTTTATTATTTTTCTAAAAATCCAAAAAGTTTTCACGGTTTACATTTATCGGGTTATATATACAATCGCGAATTCCCTGTGAATTCTTTAAAAATTAACGAACTTGAAAATGTGAGTAGTAATAATATCTGTGTGAAGATTAGTAAAGATTTAGATTTTCTTAGTTAGGTAAAATTTATTTTGGATAAATTAGAAAAATTTGCAATAATATCCAAAGAGGATTTCACTCATTTAAACGGTGATCTATTTTTCAAATATTTTGACGATTCTTTTGTTTTTCAAAAAAAAATATTAAATGCAGCTAACCTTCTTTCTAACAATTTAAAAATTTATGTTATTCCTAAAAAACCAAATAAAATGAGTTTTCGAGGTTTTACCTTTTTACAAACTAAAAACTCTAAGTTAAATAGTGCTGATTATTTTAAAAATTCTTTAAAATCCCAATTTTCTTATTGGTTTCAAGCATCTTCCTTATCAATGAATGTTATCGAATCATTCCCTAATGTGTGTTTAGATTTTGATGATATTGAGATCTTCTATCATCAAAATTTTATGAATAAACAGCTCTTATGTTTTTTATTATTATTAAAAAAGAATAATTGTTTAATTCTATCTTCCCCCGTGTTTAAATCAATTAACAGATCAAAAGTTTTTTTTAAAGTTTCTGGTTTTGAAAATCAAAAGAATTTTGTTTCAATAATAAAGCCTTATTTAGATAATTTAAACATTAAATATGAAAATTATGCGACGATTTTAGGCTCTCATATTGATTTTTTAGATCTCAAACCTGAAATTAATTTGAAAGAGTGGCCAACTATAAATAAAGACTCTCTCATTCATGTTTTTCAAAACAAACCTGATTGGTCTGTATTAGAAAATGGGGAAGTTATATCAACTATCGATAGTGATTTTTTTGAAAAATCAATAGAAGATCTTTTATTCGAAATTTTTAAAACACCTTTTTATAATGAAATGCAAAAAGTAAATTGGAATCTTAAAGATAAGAAAAAAAGAACAAATGTGAAATTTCATCAAATTTCGCAAAATAGTTCGATTGATGTATCCTTACATTCTAATTTATATTTGCGTTTATCTGACGAACGTATTAATAATGGCAAATCTTTTCATTTAGAGCATGATGATCCTTATTTTAATAATCTTTCTTCGAAAGATAAAAATGAAAATAATATTGATTTCACGAATGATATAGAAAATTGTAGGAATGTTATGAAACTAAAAGCTCGATTTCAAATGGAAAAAGATAATAAATCTGCGTCAAAACTCTCGGAAGAAGAATTATATTCTGCTCCTGTTGCAGATTCTGAATTATCTAAGGATGAATTGAGAAAAAAATTCGATTTAGAATGTATTCAAAAATTTGAAGAGTCCTTTTCTCAAAAAAAACCTGAGATTATGATAGATTACATGAACGAGCATTGTTTTAAATCAATAAAAATAAAAAAAACTGTGTATAAAACGAATACCTTGGCTAATTTTCTAAAAAACAAAGAAGGTTCAGATGTGTCTTATGCAGAAAGTCTATCAGAAGTATTTTCTTATTTAAATAAGAAATATAAATTTAATTTTCCCAATGATGTATCATCAAATTTAAAAGATTATTTAAATTCAGAAAAACAGTTGGTGTTCCATTCTCGATGTATTTTTAAACACGAGAATCCTGTCCGAGGGGAAAGTAATAAAGATGTATCAACTCTTCATTGTTATCATGAAAAATGTAAATCGCAAAATTTATATAAACGTATAGTTGATGAAATTAATTCCTTATTATTACCTATCGTACTTGAAAAATTAAAACTGCCTTCGAAAAAATTTGAAGGCAGTTTTGAAGACTTTTTCTTTAATTTATTAGATTCACCTAAAAATACGAATCATTCTTTAAATCAAAACGACGAACTATAGTAAATAAAAAAAAACAAATAAAATTTATGAAAAATACTTATAATTTAATGAAAATTAAAAAAGCTAAAAATTTGTGTTTATTTTTAAATAGTAGGAGAGTTTTGACTAAAATATATTGTTCTCCCACAAAACCGATGAATTTCATCACTGCATCTACTGGATCAGGTAAAACCTATTCGGCAGGTAAAAGTATGCTAAAACACGCGTCGAACGGTTTTGTTTGTATAATGGCATTTCCTACTAAAGTGTTAGTACATGAGAATTTCGAATTGTTACAGAAATTGCAAAAAGAAAACGACAGTTTTAAAGATGTTAGAATTGAGATGATGACTTATTTTGACGCGATTCCTTCTGCACAATTGTTACATATGTTTTTCAAAGGATCTTTGATTATTGTAACTGTACATATGTATATTATATCTCGAGGAGATTTTTTTAATTTTTCAGTCTTATTATATTTTATGAATGTTTTCCAAACTCGAGTTAAATTATTTATAGATGAATCACATTTATTTTTTAACTCTGAAGAACGGGTTATTCCTATTACAAATGGATTTAAAAATGAAAAGAATTTTAAGAATATAATAGAGAAAATTGATATTCAACAAGGATTGTATAATTTCCAAAATTTTGATATTACAAAAGGTTTTTTATATTCAAAAAAAGATACTGAAGGGATTTTTTCATTTGCGCAACCGACTATATATAGTGATGATTTCCCCACTTTTCAATTGATAAACGAAGATCTACTTTATTTTTTAATAAATCCAACAGGATATCTTCAAAATCCCTCTTTTTCAATTGAAAAGATTGAAAATCAACAAGATTCTTCTCTTCTTCAAAAAAAGTCTCATTTTTTCGAAGATTACGATATAAAGACACTTAAGGTTACTCTCTCTGAGCCTTTTATAGGACCTTCTTATGTAGTTCATGATATAATTTTAGATGTGGATCAAATCAAATTAAATGACCGTAAACTAAACTTTAAAAAAAAATTAAAAAAAATTATTAATTATAATACTTATATTTTTTTTATAAAAGCTTTAGAATATAATGACATTTACAATGTGCTTTTAAAAAAACTAAGAGAGGTTAAAAGAGGGGAACTTTCTTTCGGAGAGATTTTAACATGGCTCCCAAAAATTACATTATCTCACTTAAATGTTCTTTTTAATAAACCTCTAACTGTTGATAATAAGCTGGAAGATTGGGATTTAATCTTGAAAAAGGTTCGTGAATTAGAATTGGATTTTTTAGAAATATTAAGAAAAAATAATTTTGAATTAGAATTAATAAAACTGGAAGATTCTGAAGAGGCTTTATTAGTCACGTTCCTATTAAGTCCTTATAATCTTTTAATAACTCACTATCCCACATATAATGGCGAGCTGCTTAAAGATAAAAAAACTTTTGATAAAATCGTAGAAAGTAAATTACAGCTTCTTTCTTTAAAAAAGAAGAAAGAAAAAGCTTTGGAAAATAAAACAGATGAAAGTTCTGATGATTCTGATTATCAACAATTAGAAGATGAATCCTCACCCTTTTCAAATGAGGATGATTCAGAGGTTTCTTTAACCTATACAAGTAATACTCCATTCACTACAGCTGTTTTAACTTTTAATGCTCTAACAATAAATACCTTGACGGATCATATTAGGGTTCCTACTCTTTTAACAACAGCTACACCTTCTAATTTTCATAGAGAAATTCTTAAAAAAAATTGGAAAGGATAATATTGATTTTCATGAAGCAAAAGGAAATTTGGAAAAATTAGATAACCTTTTTTTATTTTCATCCCCTATTGATTACATAGCAAATTCAAAAGGAAGGGGGAAATCTTTTTGGGGTGCGTTCGCTTCTAATTTTTATAATACAATTACAAAACCATCCATAGAAGAAAATCTAAATAAAAGAGGTTGTGATGATGGTACATATGCTTTAATTATAGCACCTTCGAATTTAAAAGCTAAAAAATTTTATAATTATAATGTACCTCACGATTCTCAAGCCTTTTCTCTCATTTCTGGCAGTTGGGAACGATTTCAAGAAGCTCTTTTTAATAAAAAAGGCTCACAAAGCACCCGATTTACTATTAGAATCGCTTCTTGTCTCGCAGCTGTAGGGTCCAGGGATCAATTTACCAAACCATAAGTTTATATTATTAGGTTTAGATATTTTCAAGCCGTGCTGGGTTTGTTGGAAATTCCCCAAATTATCAAAAAGTTCTATCCAATATTCAGTCGCCTCAGATAATGCCGTACAGGCATTAGGTCGAGTTGCGAGAAAATCGAGGGATGAAATAAAAAACCAAACACCCTCAAATCGTGTTTGTTTTCTGAGTTCAGCAGATAAATTCCCTTCATTACCAGGTTATTTAATAGAAAAGTCTTCTAAAACTTACAATAATATATATTATTATAATTTGGATGATTTTGAAACGTTTTTAAGATCCTTTTTTAGAAGGAAAGGAGTGTGTTCAATATTAGAAAAATTTAATAACATTCCCGACCAATATTTAAAATCAGAAATTTTAAAATATCCAATAAATAGCGCAGAAGATGTGAGAATTTTGTTATTTGCTGATATTTTGAAACTTATAAACAATTCTAATTTTCAATTTAATATTACTAAATTTATTAATATAATTATAAGATTATATATTATTTTTTATATCACGAAAACTTATATACATTTATCTGAAAATTTTTTAAAAGATAAGAATCTAGATGTCGGTAAAATAAAAAGATATATTTTGCGTATCGACAACATGCATATGGATTTAAAATTTTGTATGACCATTATAAGAGATGAGATTTTGAAAGATGTGGAAGATTTAAGTAAAAAAGATGATTTCATTCCAACAAATATTCCTAAAGAAGAATTACATATTATTAATTATTTGATCGAGAGTTTATTTAAAAGGGCTCGAATAAAATACATTTTCGAAGATCTTTTATCCTTTTATTAAATATATATATATACAATATTAAAAAGTATTGTGTAATATTAACGGGGCGATAGGTTATTTCAAAATTATTATTTTATTTATTTATAAATTGAAAATGTGTGATCTTTAATTATAAAGATCTTAAACTAGTTTTTTAAAACTACGTAATATATTACAAATTAAGGCAAAATGGTACTAGATAAAACAAACGTGGTTCAAAATGGTGAGAATGTGTTAATAGCTGAAGGTTCGTTGCAATATTATTACGCAGCGTTTCCGCAAAATAGTTTAGCTTTAGTTGATTTTAAAAAAGTCGGATCTGACCCAGAAGAAAAAATTATCGATAGTTTAGAAAAGAATATGTTTGATTTTTTAAAACAAGGGAATAATAATTTCCAAGAGATGTGTAATTTTATAAACGCATCAAATTTCGAAAATGCAGCGAATTTGCAATTATACTGGAGATTGTATGAGACTATCATACAAGGTGAAGAAAATGATTTATTAGCTTCATTAAGAAAAAAGAATGAATTAATTTTAGAAAAAAGTTCTGAAAAATATATGCTAAATAAAACTGAAATATCATATGATGAAGAGGATACTGAGGAATTTGATTTAGAAAAAGATCTTTCAGTGAGAAATAATAAAATATTAACAAATGATACAAACGTAAAAGAAAACTTACTGAAAGATAATAACGAAGAAGAGTTAATTAAAAATTTCAATGAGATTAAAACTATTGTTCAAAAAAATCCTAAAATTTTGCAATATATTGCAAACTTAAAAGTACAACCCTTAGATCCCACTTCTGCTAAATTTTATGGTGTCTCTTGGAGTTATTTTGGTAGTTCTTTTAATAATAAAATATTAGATGACCAAAATCATTAGAGAGATTTAGGTTTAATGACAAATGAAGATTTAAAACCCTTCAGTCGAATTGTTTCTTTACAAAGGGTTCGATCGTATAACGCCATCGCCTCTTTAGAAATCATTTCTACTGCGTTTTTGACTTTAGTAGCAAAAGATTCTTCAAACGTATCACCCATTTATGGTCCGATTCATAAAACATATATTCCATATGCTTCTAGAAAAAGATTTGCGAATGTTAGGTCTATTATTGAAAATTGGGAAATTAATCTCGGAACAGGACAAACTCCCTATATTTACATAGTTCAAGCCGGTTCCGTGCGACCAAGAAAAAGTAGAAAATCTGATGCGAGATAATTCTATGAAATAAAAGAAAAAATCTTTTCTTTTCTTTTTATATAGAAAGGTTCCGATTGAAAGAAGCCTTGAAGGAGTTAAAATCTACTTCAAGGCGTTTTCAAAACAAAAAGAATATATACATATTTGACGAAGAAAAAAAACACTTTTTTTATACCAGATACAAAAGAATAAAAGGAAAACAAAATTACGATTTTTGATAAAGAATAATTGGTTGATCTAAACCGTTCACCAATAAAACAGCTTTAAATAAACTCACAGTGAAATTTTCATTATATATGTTAGGTACAGGAGATATTCCGCCTAACGAATGAGACCTTCGAGTAATCGAAGGTCTATTACGCCCTTCTGTTACAGTTAAATCGTTTGTAGATATTGCTTGCAAAGCTAAAGGACATACACTTTGGAGTATTTTTAAAGCAGTTTCTTTAGAGTCCACAAAAATTGTGGTTTTTGCTGTTTTCGTAGACGATACGTAATTGACTCTCACTGTACCGTAAATATAAGATAAATTTTGTAAAGTTTCGATTTGAGACTTTAACAATTGGATATCTGAATCTGTGACATCTTCCGCGTTTTTTTGATATCTCAGTTTTATTTGAGATCTTCTCGCATATGGTTGTTGAGAATCTTCTTTAAAAATAAAAATTAACGTTGGTAAAAAGCTCGTACTAGAATTCCATTTAAAATAACTCTCACCAACAATTTTATTCGTCACTAAATCTGTAATAAAATCTGCCGCCCTTTTAGATCCTTCTTCTGAATCAGAAATTAACACTTGTCTCGATTCTCTAATAGCTTCTTTACATTTTTCTTTCACATCGTAATCGGGGGCTTCGTTAAATTTCTCATCAAAATAGGTTTTTAAATTAGGGCGAAATTCATTAAAAATCTTAGATAAATTATTCGTGCTGTTTAGAATATTATTGACAGTAACGTTATTAGCAGAGACCACACCTGTAATTGCTATTGTATCAGCTAAAGTAACACCAACAGTTCCGCCAATTAAAACAATTGCTTTACTAATAGATCCAATTGTTGTACTTACGACTAATAATGTGTCTTCCATCGCAGAAAATTTACTGTTAACATTTACATTAACCGATTGCTCAATATTTGTTACTGCATTATTAATATTGGTGTTTAAATCTCCAAAATTCGTTTCTATTTTCGCAGTAAAATCATTAAATTTATTATCAATCTTGACTTCAAAATCTGCAAAAAGCGCATTTAAAGTATCTTTCAAGGCTTGTTTTAAATCTTGAATGAGTAGTTTAAATTTTTCATCTAAAGTTTTCCACAATTCATCTAAATAATTTTTTATTTCATTTGTACTATCAGTAATGGATTTCTGTATTTTTTCTTGCAATGTTTTTAAATTCTTATCTAAATAATCTTCAAAAGACTTTTCTAATTTTTTTAATTCTTCAATTATTTTATCTTTTAAATCCTTAAATTTAGTATCTAAACCGTCAATGAGCGCTCTTACTTGTAAAAAACAAACCTTGTTTTTTTTGTGTCAAATAACACTACTATAAGCGTTATTTGACACAAAAATACCTACCTTTTTTTCGAAAACGAAAAAAAAAAAGTGCCTCTGAAACAAACCTTCATTTTTTTGTGTAAAATAACGCTACTATAAGCGTTATTTGACACAAAAAAACGTACTTTTGTTTCAAAAACGGAAAAAAAAACAAATAACACTTTTCTTTTATATAATAAATATATAGATATAATATATTTATTTTTTTTCAAAAGATTATTTAGGTTTTTCTTTTTATTTTTTTCTATATTCAAAACAAAATATTAGAATTTTTTGGAATCTTCAGTTTTTTTCAGAATAGAAGTTTTCTATGTTTCAATAAAATACGTTTCATGTCAGTTATTTTTTTCATTAAGTTTTTTTTACATATTGTTAAAAATATTTGAAATCGAAAATTATTTTTTTATCAATATTCCTTTTGAAAATTTGTAGAAAAATGTTTTTTAATATTTTCAAAATAGAAATTCTTGTGAACTATTTTTTTCGTTTTGAAACAAAAGTATGTTTTTTTTGTGTAAAAATAAAAGCTACTATAAGCGTTATTTTTACACAAAAAAAAGGAAGGTTTGTTTCAAACCCCCCTTTTTTTTTCCTTTTTTGAAACAAAAGTTTGTTTTTTTGTGTAAAATAGGAAGGTTTGTTTCGAAGAGGTTTTTTTTCTACCTTTTTGAAACAAAAGTATGTTTTTTTGTGTCAAATAACGCTTATAGTAGCTTTATTTGACACAAAAAAAAGGAAGGTTTGTTTCAAACCCCTTTTTTTCTTTTCGTTTTTGAAACAAAAGTATGTTTTTTTGTGTAAAATAACGCTACTATAAGCGTTATTTTACAAAAAAAAAGGAAGGTTTGTTTCAAACCCCTTTTTTCCTTTTCGTTTTATGAAAATTTTTTAGAATGATATGTCGAATTTTTTCAAGTGAAATGTCGAGTAATTTTTATAGGACCTTTCTTTGACATAAAAAAAACAATGTTTTTTTTTTACGGAATGTCTTTTTATGCAAGTTTTGTCGAAAGAACTTAGGTTCGGTTTTTTTTTCTTATTTTTTTGTTATTATCAAATGATAATGGTGTTTTTATGTTTTTTTTTATAAATTTTCAATGAAGGATCTAATTTTATGATTTTTGCTCTAGATATTAAAAAAAAGGATTATCAATCTTTTTTAATTCATAGTTTGTTGAGGTTTTTTAAAAGCGCGGAAATAGAAACGAAATCGCGTGTCAATTGTGATAGGTTATATCTTTTATATCAAAATAGTGAGAGTTATTCTCTCCCAAATATGAGTTTGAGTAAAAATAGATTTAGCGAAGTTTTAAAAGTTTATTTAGCTTTTCATGACAAAACATATAAAGTTTATAGATCTACGAAGGTAGGTTCTACATATCATATTACAGATTTAGATTTGAGTATTTATGAGTTATTGTCGCAAGATTTAATGAATATGGAGTCAAATTCGATGGAGGAGGTTTTCAGTGAAAACAATGAATAATAGTACAAATACGAAATTTATATTTTTTAACGAGATTTCATATGCAGATAAAAAAGATTATTTAAATAGATGTATCTATAAAAATAATTTTTGTTGTTATCAAAATTTACAAAAAAATGGAGATCTTGAAGGTCATTTTTTTGATTTTCAAAAAATATCTTATAAGAATCAATTTTCTTGGTCTTTAGTTATTTTAGATATAGAATTGACAGGAAGTCAATTCTTAATTGGTTTGTTTTTTGTTCATTCTAATGAATATGTTTCTTTCCTTTTTGATAAGGATTTAAATATTGCAGATTTTCATTTCTGGGTTGATATCTTAAAATCTTTTTTTCATAAGTTAGGTTGTTTGGATTTATTTTCAAAGGATAAAGTATTCAGTGAATCTAAAAATAATATTTCTAATTTTAATGATTATTTTAAAAACGATACATCGAAAGCTATTCCTATTCCCGGTTTCCATTACATACAGTCTATGTTAGTTACTTATAATGGTAAATTTTATGATTTACCAATTTTAAATGCTTTTTTATATGGGATTCCTATGAAATCGGCAAAAAATTTACCAAATATGTTAAATTTTTGGGTTTATAAGGAGAGTTGGTCTACTTCCATTGAAAGATTCTCTTGGATTTATAACATTTCAAATCAAATTATTAATAACTATAAGAATCTCAATTTCAATTTATATCAGTTTTCTAATTGGAGTCATAATAGAAATATCGCTCATATCGATGTTTTACAATATATCAAAAACGAACAGCCAAGTTCGTTTATTTCTCAAACGAATGGTTTAAGTGTTCAAAAAATTAAATTGTTTTTAGAAGCCACGAGAGAAAATTTAAGAATAGAAACACCAAAGGAATTTGATGATGAAGTTTTAGAAAAAGGTGGTTTTGAAGGAGAAATTCATAAAGATCAAGTTCAAAATTGGGTTCTTTATAATTTTAATGATTTATATTATACATGTTTGTTATTTTTGAATACCTCGAGGATTTATAATTATATTCAATCGGTATTTCTTTTTTATAGTTTTTATCCCATTAAAAAACATACATTTTCACAAGCTCAAGGGTTGAAAGATACTCAATTGGGTGTTCAATACCTTCAAGAAAATATAACTCTTCCTAAGAAAGAAAAATATGATCAGGTAATGTTGGAAGATTTAATAATTTTAAATGAATATAATTTAAGTTTTCCGATTTATCAGGAGCTTTTTCAAAACGTTAATTATTTAACACATTCAGGGAAAGTTGAATACCCATTTAAAAACGTTCAATTATGTTTTAGTTTGGGTGGGTTGCATTCAAGATTTATTGATGAATCTTTTTTGTTTTTTAAAAGTGATAGTGATATTATTTTCATCGATTTTGATGTACGTTCTTACTATATAGAAATATTAAAACAATTGTTAGAACGTTCAAATTTACCAAACTTTAGAGAAATATTTACGAATTTAGCTGATCGTCGAAATGTTTTAAAAAAAGAAAAAGATCCCTTAGCGGATGTTTTAAAAATCATTACATTATCTATTACTGGAAATTTGCAGAATCCTAATTCTTATTTTTATAACCCTATATTATATTTTAGCATGACTTTTAATGGGCAACTTTTTTTATCTCAAGTTTTATTTGAATTAGAAGAATATATTATTCAAGTTATTAATGTGAATACAGATGGTTTTTCAGTTGGAATAAAAAAAGAGGATGAATCTGTATTTAAAAATCGTTTAAATCAAATAGCGGAAAACTATAAATATATTTTCGATACGCAAGATTCTTTAAAATGTGGGTTAATATTCAATGTAAATCAATATATTTATATTTTTCCGGATAATAAAAAAAAGGAAAAGGGGTTCCCAGAGGGGAATTTTAACGTTTTTTTAGAATATTTATATTTTCTATTAATTCAAGAAAATAGTTCTTTCAAATTAGATTTTATATTAGAAAAGTTAAGTACATTTTTCAAGACATATGATTTTGAAAAAAACATTCCTAATTTTTTAGGATATCAAAAATTAAAAATATTATTCCATAATAAAAATAATTAAATCTCGATTTCTTTCGATTTGCGGGTATAGTTCAGTGGTAGAACACCTCCTTGCCAAGGAGGTTGTCGCGCGTTCGAATAGCGTTACCCGCTAATAGAAAAAACTTGACAATATATATATATATTTATATAAAATATATATACGCTCTTAGTTCAGTCGGTAGAACGCAGGTTTCCAAAATCTGATGTCGTGGGTTCGATTCCTACAGGGCGTGGTTTTTTTTATAAGTTAGCAATATCTCTATCTATTTATCTCTATCTATTTATCTCTATCTATTTATATATATCTATTTATATATATCTATTTATATATATCTATTTATATATATAAAGAAAGATATATATAGAAAGATAGAGATAGAAAATCGGGATGACAGGATTCGAACCTGCGACATCATGCTCCCAAAGCATACGCGCTACCAAGCTGCGCTACATCCCGACAAAATTTATTAATAACGTAAATTATTGTATCTTTTTTTAAAAAAAGATACAATAATAAAAATCACACTGCCTTTAACAGAATATGAGGCAAAAACCTGATATTCAAACTGTTATTCGCAGAATAACATTTATTTCATTTTTGCAAATAGAATTTAAAAAAATTCTTTATTAAATTTAAATGATCTACATTTATATCAAGTGTAATTTTTTTTTATTTCTGTTAAAATAAAGAAAAATATTAAGGCGGCATGGCCAAGTGGTAAGGCAGTGGATTGCAAATCCTCTATTCCTCAGTTCGAATCTGGGTGCCGCCTACCAAAATTTTAAATATGATTAAGTTAGAATAGACTTTCTAAAGTACCTTCGATCGGACTCGAACCGACATGCTTAATGCGTCGACTTTTGAAGTCGATATGTCTACCATTTCATCACGAAGGTTTTCAAAATAGATTTTTCTATAATTGTAATAAATTTTTTTGTTATAATATAGAAATGATATTATAATAGAAATGTTACCTAATTTACGAACCTAAATAATTTTTCTGCTAGTTAAAATTGTCTGTGTTTGTATGAATCTAGGATTTTGTGCAAAAACCTGGTTTTGGAATAACTCATACTTCTTTTATTTTTTATCGAATCTTCTATCCGTAGACTAACTGCGTTTAGTTTTTACAACCGTTTATGTTCATAAATTTTGTTAGAAATATTTGAATTTCTCGAATTAGATTATATTAATTATAAATTTCCATTCTCATAGTATTTATAAACAAAATTAATTATCACAGCAAAGCTATTATTGGAATACCAGATAAATTAAATGAAACAATGAATGAGAATGAGAATGAAATTATTCTCTGAAAATAAACTTATCCTCATACGAGTAAAATAACGACTGTTATAACAATCACACCTGAATTATTTTAACTTGACCAAAAGAATAAAAGTATATTAAAATTTTTGAAATAATTTCAGTTATAATATATAGTATTAATAAATACTAATCTTTATCAAATTTTATAATAAATTTGATAATCAATTTGAAAAAGGAAAAAAAAATTGCAAATACTATTGGCAAAAATGGAATTGGAATAATTTCGTTGCTATAAGCGAAGCTACCATCATTTTTGCAAAAAAGTTAGAAATTCTATTTGCTATTTTGTTGCAATTCTAGGAAAATAATTGGAAAATCAAATAATTAAATACGATTTTTCAAATTCGCGTCAAAATAAAAATTAGAGAGTTCTATATTATTGAATGACTCCAATTCTTTTACTTGAAAAATAAAATTTAGAAATGAAGTAGCTTGTTTTTTTTTCGTTTTTACAGTTAATAATATAATATATTTATTCTGTCAATGACAGAAGCTTTTACCAATATAGAATCTATGATTTTTTTACAAAAATCTATCTGCTATTCGCAGAATAGCTTGTTTTTGTCAGCGAAGCTGACAAAGTTAAGATATTCTATTTTTGAAAATAGAATCTAGCATTATTTTAAAAAAATTGTAAATGCAATATAGTATTTTTTTGCAAAAATAACAAACACAATTTTGGCAAAGAAAATTCAAGAAAAAAATTATTTTAAGAATTTAAAATCTTTTTTTCGTATTTAATAAATATACAGGGAAAATCTTTACTTATTTTATTATTCGTATGTAATATTCAAAATTATTAATTTTCATGAATATAACAAATATTGCCTTAGGTTTCTAATAATAATGATGGGCAAAAAAAATAAAGTTTAAACAAATTTACATTAAGTATATTCTTTCAAGAAAAATACAATACATTTTTTAAAAAATGAAATTGAAAGATTTTTTGCATGAATAAAAAAAGTTTTATAAATTTTACTTGTTTTATTTTTGAAACTATATTTTGAAAAAAAAAAAACAATATGCTAAGTCCAAAAAGAACAAAATATAGAAAACAACATAAAGGAAGATTAAGAGGAATTTCTTATAGAGGAAACAAAATTGCATTTGGTGAATTTGCTTTACAAGCTTTAGAACCTTGTTGGATAACATCTAGACAAATAGAAGCTGGTCGACGTGTATTAACTCGATATGTAAAAAGAGGAGGAAAATTATGGATTCGAATTTTTCCTGATAAACCTATAACAGTGAGACCGGCTGGTACTCGTATGGGATCTGGAAAAGGTGCTCCTGATTATTGGGTAGCGGTAATACATCCAGGTAGAATTATATACGAAATAAAAGGAATATCTGAAATTTTAGCTAAACAAGCTCTAAGAGTTGCTGCATATAAAATGCCAGTTAAGACAAAATTTTTAAAAGCTGAATTAAAAGCCGAATAATCAAGTGAATTTTAATTTTATGAAAAATTTTATTTAACAAACTAATATTTAGATAAAAAAATTTAAAATATTTTGTAAGCAAAAATAATCAAAGATTTTTTGCAAAATCTGTTATCCATTTTGCAAATAAATCTATTTACAAAAATAGATAATCATAAAAAAACATATCTCGACAATTTGAAAATACATAAAAAAAAACTCAAAAAATAATATGATTAAACCTCAATCTTATTTAAATGTAGCAGATAATAGTGGAGCTAAAAAACTTATGTGTATTAGAGTTCTTGGAGGCCAAAAACAAACTGCAAAAATAGGAGATGTTATTCTTGCAGTAGTAAAAGATGCTATTCCTAATATGCCTTTAAAAAAATCAGATATTGTACGTGCTGTTATTGTTCGAACTAGTAAAGGTTTACAACGTGAAAATGGTATGGTTATTCGATTTGATGATAATGCTGCCGTTTTGATAAATAAAGAAGGGAATCCTAGAGGGACAAGGGTATTTGGACCGATTGCACGTGAATTAAGGGATGAAAATTTTACAAAAATTGTATCATTAGCTCCTGAAGTTCTTTAAAAAAATTAAGAAAAACGTTTAAAGACATTTTTTTTTTAATGTATATTTTCAATTGATGAAATATAATAAAAACCTTTTTTTAATAAGGTGTGAAATTATGAGTTTATTAAAATAAATATATATAGAGAATTTTTTATGACACAAAGATTAAAAAAGCATTACGTAGAAAGAATAGTACCGAAATTAACTGAATATTTTCATTATAAAAATATTCATGAAGTTCCAAAACTAGAAAAAATAGTAATAAATCGTGGTATTGGTGATGCTTCTCAAAATTCAAAAATTTTAGAAACTTCTTTAAAAGAACTTGCTTTTATAGCAGGTCAGAAAGGAGTTATAACACGTTCAAAAAAATCAATTGCAGGTTTTAAAATTCGTCAAGAAATGCCAGTAGGAGTATCAGTTACATTACGTGGAGAACGTATGTATGGTTTTTTAGATCGATTAATTCATTTAGCTCTTCCTCGTGTTCGAGATTTTCAAGGAATTAATCCAAAAAGTTTTGATAAAAATGGAAATTATAGTTTAGGGTTAGAAGAACAATTAATGTTTCCTGAAATTGAATATGATAAAATTGATCAAATTCGAGGAATGGATATTTGTATTGTAACAACAGCAAAGAATGCAGAAGAAGGATTATCTTTATTAAAAGAATTTGGATTACCTTTTAAATCTTTGTAATTTAAAAACGATAAATAAACTAATTTTCAAATGAAAAATGATTTTGTCTATGAAAGAATTCTGTTTTGTGAATAGAATCGTCTATTAATTCTTTTGATAACAAAATATTGGCAATAAATATTTTCCTATTTAATCAAAAAAAAGTATGAATAGAAATAAAGTAATTTTTTTCATAAAAAAATAAAGAATGCTAATTATTTGACATACATTTAAAATCAAATAGCAAAATTTTTTCAAGTTTTTATTATTTTATTTATTCTGAAAATGAGTGAGCTTTTTTAGTTAAAAAGTTCTTAACAAGAGCTAAGTAGTTTTACTAAAGCTCTTTTTTTTTGTTAATTTTATGGTAAATGATAATATAAGTGACATGTTAACACGTATTCGAAATGCTTGTATGATTAAAAAATCTTCTGTCCTAATCCCTTACACTCAATTAAATAACCAAATAGCAATTCTTTTAGAAAAAGAAGGTTTTATTCAATCTTTTCAAATATCATCTGAAACGCACACTTTAATTTTACGGTTAAAATATAAATCTCAAATTTTAAATAAACAAAAAATTAAAGAAAGTTGCATTACTAATTTAAAAAGAATAAGCAAACCTGGTTTAAGAATTTATGCAAATCATAAAGAAATTCCGCGTTTATTAGGAGGTGCTGGAGTAATCATTCTATCTACACCTAAAGGAATTTTATCTGATCGTGAAGCTCGGTCTTTAGGAATTGGTGGAGAAATCCTATGTTCAGTTTGGTAATAATATGGTTCTAATTCCACGAAAATAATATATCTTTATTATATTGTTTTTTGTTTGAAAAAAAGAATTAGAAATTTTATTTGCTATTTTTTTGCTAGAATAGCAAATAAATTGACAATTCTTGTAGTAGTCTCTCAATATAAGAACAAATTTATTTTGTAAATTACTGAATATTTGACAAGAATAGCAAATAGATTACTTGACTTGAGCTTTTTTTTTACAAAAAGAGAATCTTTGGTTGGATAATTCACCTGCTATTCGCGGAATAGCTTCGTTCAAAAAATTTGAGAAAAAAAACTAAATAAAAAGCTGAAATGTTAATGTTATTATATTTTAAACATAACATTTCAATTTCAATACGAAAAAATATTTCAAAAAGTAGAAAACGAATGAAATGAAGAGTTAATAGTATTGTATTCCTTTAATATTTGTGTTAATATTATTATATATTTTATTTCGTTAATTTCAGTATTATTCGATGAGAAATGGAATGTCCGATTTTTTTTTGCAAAAATCGAATAGTAGAGTAACTCAGACTTCGTTGAAATAACTTCATTTAATTTTTAAAAATTGAATCAATGATTTTTTTGTAAAACTATATCTGCTATTTTGTCAGCTTGTTTTTGTCAGCTTCGCTGACAAACTGTTTGTCGGCTAAAGCCGACAAAGTTAACAAAAAATAGAATCTTTAATTCTTTCAATATTTCACATATTTTTCAGAAGAATTGAAAGAAGTAATTTTATAATATTTCAAAAAACTTTTATTTATTCTATCAATCAGATAATAGATAGAACTTTTTTGGAATTAAACTCATGGCAATAGTAAATTGCCCTTGATAACTAAGCGTTAGTAAATTTTTTTTTATAAAAAAAAATAGTAATTTAAGAGTTTTTGTCCTGTTTTCTCATTGACTTTTTGTTCAAAAGTCAATAAAATTGCTTTTTAAATAAAAAAGTCAATAATAAATAGTATATTAAAATATATTTACGTATAGATTATTAAAATTTTTTAATAATTCAGATAATTCTTTTTGCAAATAAGAATATTGATGAAAATAAAAAAAAAGAAATAATTTACGATTTAACAGGAAAAAAATTCTTTACTTAACTAAGTCAAAAATTTCATTTTAAAAAGAAATTCTTAAATTAAACTATGAGTCAATCAGTTGAAAATCAAAATATTGGACGTATCGTACAAGTAATTGGACCTGTTTTAGATATTGTTTTCCCTAAAGGAAATGTTCCTAACATTTATAATGCTTTAACAATTAAAGCAAAAAATGCAGCAGGACAAGAAATGAGTGTAACTTGTGAAGTTCAACAATTATTAGGTGATAGTTGTGTCCGAGCAGTTGCAATGAATCCTACTGAAGGATTAATGCGAGGTATGGAAGTTTTCGATACTGGAAAACCTCTAAGCGTTCCAGTAGGTAAAATAACTTTAGGACGTATTTTTAACGTTTTAGGAGAACCTATCGATAATATGGGTCCAGTAGAAACAAAAGAAACTTTACCTATCCATCGTCAAGCACCTGCTTTTGTAGATTTAGATACAAGATTATCTATTTTTGAAACAGGAATTAAAGTTGTAGATCTTTTAGCGCCATATCGTCGAGGTGGAAAAATCGGTCTATTTGGTGGTGCTGGTGTAGGAAAAACTGTTCTAATTATGGAACTTATTAATAATATTGCAAAAGCTCACGGAGGTGTTTCGGTGTTTGCAGGTGTTGGAGAAAGAACTCGAGAAGGAAATGATCTATATACTGAAATGAAAGAGTCAGGTGTTATTGTAGAAAAAAATTTATCTGATTCAAAAGTAGCTCTTGTTTATGGACAAATGAATGAACCGCCAGGAGCTCGTATGCGTGTTGCTTTAACTGCCTTAACAATGGCAGAATATTTTAGAGATATTAATAAACAAGATGTTTTATTTTTTATTGATAATATTTTTAGATTTGTTCAAGCAGGTGCGGAAGTTTCAGCGTTATTAGGTCGTATGCCTTCAGCTGTTGGATACCAACCAACACTTGCAACAGAGATGGGAACTTTACAAGAAAGAATTACTTCTACAAAAGATGGTTCTATCACTTCTATTCAAGCAGTATATGTACCAGCAGATGATTTAACAGATCCAGCTCCAGCAACTACTTTTGCTCATTTAGATGCAACAACAGTATTATCTCGTGGCTTAGCAGCTAAAGGTATTTATCCAGCAGTTGATCCTTTAGATTCAACTTCAACAATGTTACAACCATGGATTGTCGGAGAAAAACATTATGACGGTGCACAAAACGTGAAAAAAACTCTTCAAAGATACAAAGAACTGCAAGATATTATTGCGATTTTAGGATTAGATGAATTATCAGAAGAAGATAGACTAGTAGTTGCAAGAGCTCGTAGAATTGAACGTTTCTTATCACAACCTTTCTTTGTTGCAGAAGTATTCACTGGATCACCTGGTAAATATGTTAGTTTAGCTGAAACAATTGAAGGATTTAACAAAATTTTAGCAGGAGAATTAGATAATTTACCAGAACAAGCTTTCTATTTAGTAGGAAATGTTAATGAAGTTATTTCTAAAGCAGCTTCTCTTGCATAAATATAAAAAATTGTAAAATATTGTAATAATTATAAAAAAAGTAACTAATATTTTTTATTTGATTCTCGATGTATTTATCATTGAGAATCAAATAAAAAATTTATATATCCATTTAATAATTTTTATACAATAAAATAAGAATCGTTAAAAATAATTAGTAATTGAGTACATCAAAAAAAAAGATGTATTAAAAAGAGTCAAATACAGAGAACCAATTAATATGTCTCAAAATAAATCAAGCTACGCTTCCAAATTATTTTATGCAAAACTTTAATTCTAATAGAAATTTTAAAAAAGAAAAAAGTAAATTATTAGGTACGAAACGTTTTAGACGTCATGTATTATCTATAACACAAATTTTAGCTCGTGTTCGAAGACAAAAAAAAAAGCAAATCGAACAAAATAAAAAAAAAAAACCTATCAAACCTATAATTCCACCAAAATCTTTAATTATAATATTAAAAGAAAGACCTGAAAAAGCTTTTTACAATCGTCGAATTATTGATTATAAACACTGTGGTTTATTACAAAGATATATTGGTATTGGTGGAAAAATTTTACCAAGACGAAAAACACGTTTAACTGCAAAACAACAACGTTATATAGCTAAAACGATAAAAAGTGCTCGAATTATGGGATTATTACCTTTTGTAAGTAAAGAAAGAGGTTTTTTTAGATAATATATAGAAATAAAATTTTTAAAATACAATATGAAAAAAAATAAATAGTACAAATTTTTTTTTAGCTTAATGGTCTTGTAAAAAAAAAATAAGGAGAGTTTTTATGAGTAAAGTTTACGATTGGTTTGAAGAACGTTTAGAAATTCAATCTATAGCTGATGATATCACAAGTAAATATGTACCACCACATGTTAATATTTTTTACTGTTTAGGTGGAATAACTTTTACTTGTTTTCTAGTACAAGTTGCAACAGGATTTGCTATGACTTTTTATTATAGACCTACAGTAGCAGAAGCTTTTGCTTCTGTTCAATATATTATGACAGAAGTTAATTTTGGATGGTTAATTCGATCTATTCACCGTTGGTCTGCTAGTATGATGGTTCTTATGATGGTTTTACATGTTTGTCGTGTTTATTTAACTGGCGGATTTAAAAAACCTAGAGAATTAACTTGGGTAACTGGAGTTATTATGGCAGTTTGTACTGTTTCTTTCGGGGTAACTGGATATTCATTACCTTGGGATCAAATCGGTTATTGGGCTGTAAAAATCGTAACAGGTGTTCCAGAAGCTATTCCTGGAATAGGTTCTGCTGTAGTAGAATTATTAAGAGGAGGAGTAGGAGTAGGTCAAACAACATTAACACGTTTCTATAGTTTACATACGTTTGTTTTACCTTTATTAACAGCCGTATTTATGCTTATGCATTTTTTAATGATTAGAAAACAAGGTATTTCTGGACCTTTATAAAATTTTATTTGCTATTCTTTTGCTATTATAGCAAAAAAATTGAAAATTCAGGAAAAAAAATCTTTGTCTAATTTCTATATTATTTTGAACTATGTTTTTTTAAAATAATGGATTTCAATTTGTTTGCATCGCTATGCGATGCAAACACTAAAAATTTTTATTTTTGCAAATAGAAGGAACTAACTAAACTATACTTTCTATTTCATTAACGTTATTTCCCTTACGCTCTATTGCAATTTGTAGACTAGTTTCAACTTGAGAATAATTATTTAGAATGCATGTAAATAATTAGTATATAATAAAATTTAAAGAAAACTCTTTTCAACTTCTATGATTTTTATGAGCTTAGTAGGAATCGAACCTACATTAGAAACTTAGAAGGTTCCTGTCCTATCCATTAGACGATAAGCTCTTTTGGGAATTGTAGCATGATATTTTTAATAACACGACATTTTTTATAATTTTAAAATACATTTAATGAATGTTATTTTTTTTTATTAATTTGTATAAAATGAGATTTTTGTTTTTAAATAATTGTAATATATTAAAAAAAAACTAAATTTTCAATTTAGTTTCATTGAAAATTTAGTTTTTTTTTAATAAATACTTAAGTAATTAGAATAAACCAAATGTTAATGAAATATCAATTGGTAAGCAAGCCCCGATACCTAACCAAATAGCAACTAAAGTACCTAATAAAAATGTTATTGTAGCAATTGGGCGTCGGTAAGGATTTTGGAATTTATTAATATTTTCGATAAATGGCACAGTAATAAGTCCAGCTGGAACTGCTGCCATTAAAACAACTCCTAATAATTTGTTAGGAACAGTACGTAAAAGTTGGAATACTGGATAAAAATACCATTCTGGTAAAATTTCTAATGGAGTTGCGAATGGGTTAGCAGGTTCTCCAATTGCTGCAGGATCTAATACTGATAAACCTATTACACAAGCAAAAGTTCCTAAAATAACTACTGGGAACATATAAAGAAGATCGTTTGGCCAAGCGGGCTCTCCATAACTGTTATGTCCCATACCTTTAGCTAATTTTGCTTTTAAAATTGGATCTGTTAAATCTGGTTTTTTAGTAACTGACATGTTTTTTTCCTTCGTGATTATTTAATGTGAATTATTTAAGTGCTTTTTAATATTTTAGAATTTAAAAAATAATTATAAGCAAAAAAGAATTTTTTTGTAATTCGATTTGCAAAAACAGAATATTTCACTGCAAATAGCTAAATAGCTGATATGTTTTTGCAAAAAAAATCATAGATTTTGTTAAATTATATAAGCAATTCTTGGGAATAATTATATAATTCGCAGAATAATACTGATAAAAATATGATAAAAGATTATTGTTATTGAATAACAAAGTTCTTCACAATTTATTGTCAATATGTATAATCAGTTTGCTTTGGTTTGCAAACAACTTTAAAAACACTTTTTATACTTGCTAGAATAAAACTTTCCTGTTTAAATATCAGAATATTTTGTTATTTTACTAATTCATAAAATAATTTTATATTAGCTTTTGATTCTATTTGCAAAAATAGAATATCTGATTTTTGCAAAAAAATCATAGATTTATTATATTTGATTTTTATTTCTTAATTTCTTTTTTCAACTTATTTGAGATGAATTTTTGAATTATAATTCTATGTCATAATATACGCATTCTTTATTTTTTTTTATTAAAAGATTTTTTTATAAATAAATATTATTATTTTACTAACGTTATAATTATTTTATGAAGCTATGTTTGTTTTACAAAAATAATATATTCTATTTTTGCAAATAGAATCAATTTATTCTATCCATGAGAGAATCTATTTGCAAAAATAGATTTCTTGTTTTTGCAAATAGATCTTTTGCAAAAATCTATCTACTATTCCCAGAAGAGCTTGTTTTTGTTAACTTTGTCGGCGAAAGCCGACAAACTGTTTGTCAGCTTCGCTGACAAAAACAAGCTGACAAATAGTTTGTCGGCTTTCGCCGACAAAATTAACATCTTTTATTTTTACAAATAGAATTTTTTTAGAATGAATAATCGAAAAAGTATTTATCTGTTTTTGTTTCTTTATGCATATCAAAATTATAAATTATAATTAACTATTTGATTCGAGATGAAAAAAGCATCTCGAATCAAATAGTTAATTATGACTTAAATTTCCAGTTTTTTTTGCTATTTTAGCAAAAGAATAGCAAATAAAATTTCTTTTTATTAATACTATAAATAAACTCTATAAAAAAGAATAATTAGTTAGAAATTCATTTCAGCTAATTGAACTTTTTCAAATTGTTTTTTCTTAATAACTAAGAAAACTTGTGCAAGAAGTACAAAAACAAAGAATACTAATAATCCTTGGATTCGCGCAGGATTTTGTAAAACTACTTCACTATCTTTTTGTCCAAAACCTCCTACGTTTGGATTATTTGTTAAAGGTTGATCTGCTTGAATTGTTTGTCCTACTGACACTAATAGTTCTGGACCTGCCGGAATTTTTTCTACTTTTTGTTCACCACTAGAAGTTTCTATAGTTAATTCATAACCTCCTTTTTTTTCTGGAGAAATATTAACAATTTTTCCAGCTACTGGCGAATTATAAACAGTATTGTTTGATTTTGAACCATCTGGATAAACTTGGCCACGTCCTCTATTACCACCTAGATAAATAGGATATTTTAAATATCCTACATTTTTATTTGTTGCTGGATCCGGAGAAAGAATAGGTACTACCATTTCACTATATTTTTTTCCAGGTATAGGACCAACTACTAGAATATTTTTTTTATCTGCACTGTAAGGTTGATAATATAATTTACCAACTTTTTTTTTCATTTCTTCTGGAATTCGATCTGAAGGTGCTAATTCAAAACCTTCAGGAAGAATTAAAACCATACCTACATTTAAATCTCCTTTTTTCCCATTACCTAAAACTTGTTTAATTTGTTGATCATATGGAATTTGAATAACAGCTTCAAATACAGAATCTGGAAGAACTGCTTGAGGAACTTCTAGTTCAACAGGTTTTTGAGCTAAATGACAATTTGCACAAACAATTCGACCATTTGCTTCACGAGGATTTTCGTAATTTTGTTGAGCAAAAACTGGATACGCTTGAGCTAAAGGAGCTTCTACAAATCCTAAGATCAAAGAGAAATAAATAAAACCAATTGAAAAAAACTGAAAAAATCTAGATTGAAACATAAAATTTCTTTTTCAATATTAATATAGAAACAAAACAAAAAAACTTTAAAAACAAATTTAATTATTTATAAAATAATAAATAATAAATAACTAGAATGCATCTAATTGAACAATTTTTTGTTTCATTTTTAACTAATCTACACATAAAAGTTTTAATTTAACTTATATATCTGAACATAAAATTAATCTTTTTGTACTTTTTTTTAAATAACATTATATTAATTATAAAAAGAAATTTTTTTTTAACAATTTATTTTCACTTTATAATTATTAAAACCATTATTTATAAAATAATAAATGAATGATAGAATATTTAACTCTTATCTTATCAAAAAAACATCAAATAGAATTTACAATTTTTTTGATATTCTAGCAAAAGAATAGCATATGTAGTCTGGCAATGACATAATCTATTTACAAAAATCAGTCATCTATTTTTGCAAATAGATCTTTTGTAAATCTATGAAATTCTCTTTTTACAAATAGAGTTTCATATTTCAATCTGGGGCGGAAGGATTCGAACCTACGAATGGCGGGATCAAAGCCCGATGCCTTACCGCTTGGCGACGCCCCAAAATCAGCAAGTTAATTTTATTTAAATGATTTCTTACTTATAAAATAATAAAGTAGTTTTTTTTTTTGTCAAATTAAAAACAATTATTTTTTATTTATAAACTAACTATAAATAAAAAATGGTCAATCAATAATTTTTTATATAAAATTAAAAAAAGTAAAAAATAATATTCACAATTATAATTATTAATGTACTCAATTTTTAATTTATTTGCTAAAATAAGAAATTATATTTGTAAAAATATAATTGCGAATTCTAATTTTTTTTGCTCTTTATGAAGAATCAATGGTTTTTTTGCAAAAATAATATATTCTATTTTTTTTGTTGGCGAAGCCAACAAACTTTGTCTGCTTTTTTGTCTGCTTCAGCAGACAAACTTTGTCGGCTTTGCCGACAAAAGACAAAAAATAGAATCCTTTTATTTTCTGTTGAATAATTTATAATATAGAAAAATATTATTATTTTACTAATTAATAATACTTTTTACTTTTCTTATGAATCTCTGTATGACAGACGAAATAAGCAAAAATCTGATATTCAAATTGCTAGTCGCAAAAGAATATTCGTTCAATTTTTGCCAAGTTTTTTTGCGAATAAAATCGATTCCAATATATAATATTAATTAACAATAACTGTATAAATTGATATTTTTTTAAATTTAATAAAACCTAAGGAATTTGTAATTCTGCGAATTAATTATTCTGCGAATGATGAACATCTCGTTTTTGAAAAAATAATAATTAATAAGCTTTTTATCTTTTTTGAAATTAGTAAAATTTCTAGCGAAAGTTTTATTAGTATTATATTTATAATTCTTAAAAAGAAAGTTATATGTCAACTAAATATCCAATAGATAATTTTAATTTTTTCTATTTTTTAAAATAAAAATTTTTATTTTCATCTTTTTTTTAGGAATTTTTTACAAATACTACACATGATCTATTTGCAAAATAGATGTAGATTTTGCAAAAAATCTTCGATTAGTAAAATAAAGATTACAAATATACTATTATATAATTCTTATTTTTTTTCTCATAATTATTTTAAACAATCAATTTTAAAAAGATAGTATTTCCTTATAAAAAATAGAAAAAAAATTTCTTCATTTGAACTAAAATATGGAAAATATTAACAAAAAAATATCTCCGATTTGTTTTGTTGAAAATCCTTATCCTGTAATAAAATTGCCAGAAAAAAAGAAAAATTTAAAATCATATGCTAAGTTATATGAATTAAAATTGGTAACGCTAGGGTTAGCTTCTCCATCAAGAATAAAACAATGGGCTGAAAAATTATTACCTAATGGCAAAATATTAGGGCAAGTTACAAATCCTAATACTTTTCACCATAACACTTTTAAACCTCAAAAAGGAGGACTTTTTTGTGAAAGAATTTTTGGTCCTTTAAATGATTTTGAATGTTCTTGTGGAAAAAGTCAAAGGCCTTCTCATCAAGAATTAAATAATTTATTAGAAGTCAAACAAAAAAAACGAAAATTTTGTTCTGAATGTGATGTAGAATACACATGGTCTATAATAAGAAGGTATCAATTAGGTTATATTCAGTTAGTATCACCAGTTACCCATACATGGTATTTAAAAGGATCGCCTAGTTATCTCTCTATTTTATTAGATATGAAAAAGAAGAATTTAGAACAAATTGTTTATTGTTCAACAACATTAACTTTAGAATTTGCTTCTAAAATTCATTCTTTAAATTTTTTACCATCTCTTCCTTTTAATATTTATTCCTTATGGAAAAAAATAATGGATACAAATTTAACAAATAACAAATTACATGGAAATTTAAATAATATTAATAGAAAGGACTATTTAGATGTCGAAAATAATGATTTATTAAAAGAATCAAAAGAAAAGAATTTTTCATGGAAACAAAAAAAAAAATTAAGTTTCTCTTCTTTTTCTTATTCTTATCAATCGAATTTAAAACAAGTTTTTAAATATTTACAAACTTCTCCAAAGCGTTTTACTCATTGGAGAGAGATCTATTTTTTTATTAAAAAACTAGAAAAAAAAATAAATTTAAAAAATCAAATTTCTGAATTTGAATCCAAATATTTTTTAGAAAATTTTCGAATATTAAAAATTTTCCCTAAATATATTTTGCAAAATTTCTTAAAGAAAAAAAAACTAAAAAAAAGTCAAACATTTTTTCATTTTGTTTTTAAAAATTTTTATAAAAAATCTCATCGAATTGTTTTAAAAATAATAGAAAAATTTTTGAAACAAAACCATGCTTTTTTTTTAACTAAAACTTATTTAGTAGAAAAAAAAAATATTTTAAAACAAATTCAATTTTTTTTTCAATTACATATTCATAATATTTTAAATAATAAAATTTTAAAAAAATTCCGATTTTTAAAAAACAGTCTGGATAAAAAACAACATTTCGCAAATCGTTATATTAGAAAAAATATAAATACGTCAGAGATAAATTCTTATAATTTTGCAGCGACTCAAAAAATACATTTTTCTAATAAAGAATTTTATGTTTCTACGCCAGTTATTAAAAGACGTTTATCACTGGAATCAATTATGTCAATAAATAAATATAATTCTAACAATGAATGGCTTAAATCATTCCATGATTTAAATAAGCATACAAAGTTAGAATCTACAAATTTTTTTTCTTGTCATTTTGAAAAGTATTTAACTTTAAGTTTATTTTTTACCTCTTATTTTAAAAACAGTAAAAAAAATTTTAATATGTTTAAATCTGAAAAAAATTTTATTAACGAAATTTCTTGCGATAACACGTATTTATCATATGATAAAAAGAAACAATATTATAATAATAAAATATTTTATAGAACAAAATTTGTTAAAAAATATGTTCAAAAATTTGTTATCAAAAATTTGTTATCAGTTGATTCCACATCTCAATTTGATAAAATAATAAAGCAAGACAAATTTTCTTTTTTTAGTTATTTCAAAAAAGTTGAAACAAAACGAAAAGAACATAGGGTTTCAATTAGTCAAAAAAAAAGTTCTACTTTTCTTTTTTTAAAGGGAAAAAAAAGAATTTTTTATGAATATTTTAAAAAATTTTCAAATACTTTTTGGAATCAACAATTATCTAAAATTAATTTATCAACAAATTTTATAAAAAAAATTAAAAAAAAATATCAAAAAGAAACAAAAGAATTCAATTTTATTGAAAATCTAAAACTGTCTACTTTAATTTCTATTCAACGAATAAAAAAACAAAATAATTTTAAAAATTTTTTTAACTTAAAAAAAAGAATTAATAAATTTCCAAAAAAATCAAATACATTTCGCTATTTTACTAAAAATAATATTAACTTGCTTACTGAGGTCCTATCAGATAAAGATAGACGTGATGCAAATCCTTTTTTTTATAAAGACCAACAAAAAAAGTTATCATCTAGCTTTTTTTATCAACAAAAGCGACATTGGCATGGCAAAGAAAAAAATATTTTCATTTATCATTTTATACCTCTTAATATCTACGAACTAAATTATAGTTTTACAAATTATAGTAAAAATATTTATGCTAATGCATCTTCCTCTCAAAATTCTTCTGCTCTAATTTTCCCGTTTATTTCAGAAAGAAATTCTAAATTATCGAATTTCATTGCCACAACTGATATTAATTCTGTACCACTAGAAACATTATTTCAAACATGGCTGAATATCGATTTTAAAATAAAAAATTCATATGAAACTGAAAGTAATATTTCAGAATGTGAATTTGACCAATTTATTATTCCTGCAATTTTATTTAAAAACATAGTCCAAGCAAATAAAGTTTCTCGTTTTCCTTTATTTTTAGATCGCAAAACCGTTTTTGCTCAGTCTACCTTTTTAAAACCTTCGTTGGACAATTTTCAACAAGAGAAGATACAATTTTCTCGTTATTCAAAAAAACCATTCAGTTTCGAAGAGGATCAGTTCGAAAAAGTACTACAAAGCAAGAAAAGCTCTTCTCAAGAGAAGCTTATTTTTCGGGATCAAAAAGAAAAAAATTTTATATCAAAAAATTCAAAAACATTTATTTCTCCTAATTTTTTTTATTTTCAATATTTTAAAAAGAAATCTTTTTGGAATAAAATGTTCATAGCAAAGAGATCAAAAAAAAATTCATTTTTTATTTCCATTTTATGTTCTCAAATGATTAAATTTTTATGTTATAAACAAATTTTACAAGAAATTTACGACATTTTTCTTAAAGTTCAAAATAAAATAATCTTAAAATTTATTTTAACCTTTCCTCAAAAAAGTTATAAGATTGATAATGATTATTTTATTTGGAATTTTTCAAAACAATTTTTTATACAACAACAAATTCCAAATAATTTATATTTTTCTAAATCTAAGATTTTTTTGCAAAAATCCGAAAAAAATAAGTTTGATTTACAACTGAATTCTAATGGATTTTTTAATATTTTAAAACCAGCTAAATTTAATAATAGTCTTTTTCATTCTAAAAAAAAGAAATTATTATTCTGTTTGCCTTTAGAACTTTTTTCTTTAAATTGGTTTCTTTCTAAGCTGCCTATTACCTTGACAGCTAAATATTCCAAAAACATTTATAAAGATAAATATAAAGAAAAAGTTTTATTAACAAATGAGGATCTATTTGCAAAAATAGATAGTGGTTTTTCGCAAAAAATCTTCGATTATCAAATAAGCAAAGCTTTTGATAATGTTTACACAAATATTAGAATAAATAATTATTATCCAAAAAGCGATAAAAAAATTGTGAAGACATTGACAATTGATCAAATAAACAAAGATTTTGAATCTATAGTTATTTTGAACGAGTTGCAAATCAAATCGAATAGAATGTCACTTCAAAGAGATCAAATTATTAAAACAAAATCTAATTTAAACCTTCTTAATAAATTAACAAATTGGAGTCAATTTTTTTCTTTGGTAAAAAAACAAAGACAAAAAAATTTGTCCCTTGTATCTTTTTCTTTGTTTTCTTTTAAAACCTTGAAATTAAAAAAAACGTCAACAATCCGTTATTTTCCGTCTCAAGGTTTTTTTAAAATTTGTGACACAGCTTCAAGAAAAGTTTCTGCGAATGCTCTCTTTACAAATAATAGTGATTCAAATTTTCAAATCAAAAACCAAAAAATTTCTAACACTTTATTTTGTTATTTAAAAAAATTACAAAATAAAAAAAAATGGTGTCAATTCTTTTTTTTAACTCAAAAACAGGAAAAAAAATGTTTAAATAATTTAAGTAAAAAAAAAAATTATTATTTATTAAATTGTCAATTAGAGTACAAAATAAAAAGTGTACTTAACATAACTTATATTTCTAAGTTTGTTAAATCATCAAAAATTAAAAAAAATGAAATTGTTTTTTTTAAACATAAAATAAAAAGATGTTTTAGTTTTTTCTTAAAAACACCTATTTTCAATATATCAGAGAAAGAAGAGATTTATTTGCAATCTAATACTAATAAAATTTCTCAGTATTTTATTACTCTTTTTTGGAAATTTCAGTCAATTCAATGTTTTCACTCACCTTTAGAATTCAAAAAATTACGAAATCTGGAAGGCTTTCCACCATTTTTGAACACTATTCAGAATAATTATTTTTCATCTAGTCAATCCTTTTGTATTTATATGAAAATTCCTATTATTACAGTATTTAATAAATCAAACGAAAATTCTTTAATTTCTAATAACATGACAAATAATCTTGATTTTCAATTAAAATCGAGTAATCCGTCTTTTTCTAAAAAGTTTTGTCAATCCATAGGAAAATCAGATTATTTAGAAATGCAATTCGTTTTCAACATTTATGGAACAATCTATGAATTTTATAAACAAAAAATCGAAAATATAAAAACTAAAAAAAATTTGTTTTTACTCGCAAATCCAGAAATCGTTAATATTTGGAATGATTTAGTAAGTATACACAAGGATTTTTATAGAAATAAAAAAGAAATTCATTATCTTACAAAACAACTTATGAAATTTAATAGTTCAATTATTATCTCACACGAGCAAAAAAAAGAATTGTTTCGAACAAGCCTCAATAACAATAATAAATTGTTACAAAAAGAAAAAAAAGTTCAGTCAAAAAAATTCTTTTTTAATAATATTTCTTTTATTTCTTATAGAGAAAATTGGCAGTTTGAAAAAGATTATGAAAATTTTCTTTTTTATAGCTCATCTTATTATAATTTAAAAGAAAATTCTATACCCGTTTACAAAAATCATTTTTTTTCATCAGAATATAAAATTCCAACAGTAGGAGCAGGATTAATCCAACATTTACTTTCCGAATTAACTTTTCGAGAACTTAAAAAAATAGATAAACAAAATAGAGTAGAATTATATATATTAAATAAAAAAATTGGTGTTTATAAGAAGCATATAAACTCAAACAAAGCTAATGAGGAGAAATCAGAAAAAAAATTAATATTTGAATTATGTAAAAAAAGAGACCAACTAATTCGTCGAACAAAATTAACACGCAAAATTTTTAAAAAAAATTCTCGTCCAGAATGGATGGTTTTGTCAATTCTTCCTGTTCTTCCACCTGATTTAAGACCTATTCTTCAAATTCAAAATCAAATAGCTGCATCTGATTTAAATCGACTTTATCAAAGAGTTATTTATCGCAATACAAGATTAAAACGATTTTTAAAAGATCCTGCTACTAGTTTTTCATATGAAATGAAATATGCTCAACGATTACTTCAAGAAGCTGTCGATAATTTAATAGATAATAGTAAAAAAAATCGGAATCCAGAAACGGATTCAAAAGGAAAACCATTAAAATCACTTTCAGATTTATTAAAAGGAAAACATGGTCGTTTTCGTCAAAATTTATTAGGAAAAAGAGTTGATTATTCTGGAAGATCCGTAATTGTGGTTGGACCTAAATTGAAAATTCATCAATGTGGTTTACCAAAAGAAATAGCTCTGGAGTTATTTTTACCGTTTTTATTAAAACGTCTTCTTCAATATAAACTAGCCAAAACTGTTGTTGGAGCAAAACACTTTATTAAAAAAAATAGAATTGTTACTTATGAAATTCTTTCTGAATTAATGTCAAAATCCGTTGTGCTTTTGAATCGAGCCCCTACTTTACATCGCTTAGGAATTCAAGCTTTTCAACCTTCTTTAATAGAAGGAAGAGCAATATTATTACATCCTTTAGTTTGCCCTGCTTTTAATGCTGATTTTGATGGAGATCAAATGGCAGTTCATTTACCTATTACTCTTGAAGCACAAGCGGAAGCTTGGAAATTAATGTTTTCAAGAAATAATTTGTTATCTCCAGCAACAGGAGATCCTGTTTTATTACCTAGTCAAGACATGGTTTTAGGTTGTTATTATTTAACAATAAAAAATCCTTTTCGAACGAAAATAAAAGGATCAGGACAGTATTTTCATAATTTAAATTCTGTTTTAAAAGCTTTTAATAAAAATGAATTAGATTTACATGCGTTTATCTGGATAAAATGGAAAGGTTTCATTGAAAATGGTAATGATGAAGATGAACCTATTGAAATTCAAGTCGATCAATTTGGTAATAGAAACGAATTTTATATAAAAATTTGGCAACACATTAGTTTTAACAATCTTTTATACAGTCGTTTTATTTATACAACACCTGGTCGTATTTTATTAAATTGGTCTATTAATACAAATCTAACCAATACTCATTTTTTTTCTAATGAAAAAAAATAAATTTAGAGGATAATTTTAAAAATATTTAAGAAATTTTAATATTTTACCATATTTCATATGATAATAATCTAAATTTCCAATTTTTTTGCTATTCTAGCAAAAGAATAGCAAATAGAATTTTATATTTAACATTTAAGTATAGCTCTGTAAGAGATGCATGGATATTTTCTATGATATAATAATATAATTATTATGCAATCAATTTATTAGGTGTCTTTGCAAAGTGAATATTCTATTTGCTATTATTTTGCTAGCATAGCAAAATAATAGCAAATTCCACATATGTTTATGTTTGAGCCTTTTATTTTATATATAGCAAATTATTCAATTTAATTTTCAGTATAGCTTTTTTTTTTGCATCTACAAAAAATAAAATATTTAAATAAGTGATAAATTGAAAATAAATATTTTTTTAGTAAAATATTAAATAGAAAATTTAATATTTAAATCAAAACAATTTGTCGATTTTATTTACAAAAAATGAATATCAGGTTTTTGTAACTGATTTTGTTGAGGACAGAATTCTTTTTTTGTTTGAAAAAAAAATTATTTAGAATAAAATTCTAAACAGAACATAATTATTAATAAATAATGACAGACTTCTTAATAGTTATCCAAACGGATATATATATATATATATATATCTATATAATGAATTGAAAAACTTTTGTGAGATCACTATATAACTTTGACTTTAACTTTGTGCTCAAAATAAGAAACGTCTTCGTTTGAAAAGGCAAAGTAAAATAAGAAAAAATGACAAAGTATATATTTTGTATAAAAAATTTTTTCCAAGGAGAAATTTTATGACAATTAGTTCACCAGAACGAGAAGCCAAAAAAGTAAAAATAGCGGTTGATCGAAATCCAGTAGAAACAAGTTTTGAAAAATGGGCGTGCGAACTGAAATTGAGATGAAACATAAATTTTATACGTTTATTTATATTAATTTTTTTATTCTAGATACTAGTTGAGAAGATTTTTGTATGTTTTTTTTTATTTAAATATTTAATTTTTTATAATTATTTTGAGCGGTTTTTATAACTAAAGTAAACTATTTTTTTAATTGTTTACACTTTTCTATTCCATAACTAATAACTAAATTGTTATTAAAATATATAAAAATGACTAAAAAAATGTTAAAGTTGATTCCATGGACAATTATTAATGAATTTGTTTTCCAAATGCAGCAAAGAGTATATATTAAAGAACGACAAGGATCTGTAAAAAAAGTATTAATTATTCAAAATATGTACAGTTCGACTTGGTGTTTTCAATTAAAATCAATTAAAAAAGGCATTTTTAAAATATCGAAAAATGATTTTGGAAAAAAAAACTAAAAAAATTTGAAATGCAATTATTTTTATTCGAATTGCAAGAGCAATTATTTAAAAATTATTATAATCAAAAAGATGAATATTTTTTTAAAACTAATACAAAAAAGTATATAGATTTTTATACTCAAAGCTCAATAAATAAAAAATACTTGAATAATGTATATAATAAGTTTCATTGGAATAAAGAAAAAAAAAACGATAAATCAATTTTATTATTAAACTTGAATAATTATTTTTTTGAAAAATCAATTTTTTCAAATAATTTTTTTCATTTGTTAATGCTACTAACAGAGAATTATATTTCTTTTGATTCTCGTCAAAGTTCTAATGCTTCTTTTGCCCCAATGAAAATATTTTTTTCTCCTTTGTTTCATAATAAAAAGAATTTCGTAGCCCCACTCATTCCTTATATAATACGACTTCAAAATTTAAGTATTTTTCAAAGAATTACAAAAAACGAATCTTTTTTTCGTTTTTCTCAAAAACATATAGACAATTTTATTAAATTTAAAAGTTATAATATTTATAAGATGGAAATGCTTTTTTTTTCTAATCTAAATCGTTTACAAAACAAAAGAAATAAAGGACTGACAAAAACCATAGAATTTATTTCTAAATCTAAGATTTTTTTTACAAAAATCAGATATTCCATTTTTGAAAATGAAATCTCCTACTTATTATAAAAAATTAACACAATTTTATTTTAAAAAAGAAAAATATTATAAAAAATTTTGTCTTTGTTATATTAATTCAATTCTTTTTTATTCCAGATATTATGTTAATAATAAAAAATATGAAAATAATTTTGTATGGAATTTAAAGAAAAATATAACATTATCTTATTTAGATAAACTTTTAATGGATATTTATATATTCAACATGAGAATTTTTAAAAAATATATTCATGCACTATATTTTCATTTATGTTATATCAATATTGAGAATAAAAAAAAATTTATAAATTTTTCTCTTTTTAAAAAAATAAAGATTTCTAGACATAACATGTTATCTTGTTATAAATTCGAAAAAGTTGGTTTTATATATACAAAAAAGATTTCGAAATATTCTAAGAAATTAATTGTTAATAATACGATAAAAAAATACCAGAGTTTTCTTTCTTCCCGTGAAGTTTTCTTATGGTGTCCCAAAAAGATTAGAAATATTAAAGTTTTTCCGACAAGGAATTATTTTTTGAATAATAAAAAATATAATATAGTATTTCTAGAATATTACAGATTGCCTTTTTCTAATAAAAAAAGTACCTTTTTTTATCAAAATAATTTAGGTTTTTTATATGATAGAAATCGATTAATTACTCATATGAAATTATTCTTTTTGAATAAATTAAAGACAACAAAAAAAATATCTTCTTTCAAAATGTTAATTTTTCAATTTTTGTCTTTTTTTCTTTTAGAACCACAGTGGGAAGCTCGATTCGAAAAAAATGTTTATGGTTCGAGACCAGGCCGTAGTTATCATGATATCATCGAAAAATTATTTATTAATTTGTGTCTAGAACCTAAATATATTATTCACGGAGAAATAAAAAAGAGAAAAGTCGAAAAATCCAATTCGACAAATTTCGGATTTTTAAAAAACAATAAAGATCAAGCTACGCTGACTAATTCTAATTTAATAAATCAACAACGTTTTTTGAATGATAAAAATCTTATAATTTCGTTGTTGAAATATAAACAAACAGAAAACGAAATAAACTATTTTCTTTCAAATTTCATGAAAATATATAAAAAATTAATGGAATATAAATTTAAAAATTTTAAAAAATTGTTACCTTATTTTACTTTCAAAAAAAAATTTCAATTGAAAGTAAAAAAAAGATATTCTTGTTTTCTTAATCGGATTTTTTTATGTTTTAAACAAAACGAAATATTAAATTTTATTTTTATAAATTATCAATATCTGGTTTTGTTTTTAAGAAATAAAGAATTTCTTTCCGTTAATTCGGAAACTAAACTGTATCCCTTGATTATTCGAGAAAAAAGCAAAAATTATCATTTTAATTTTTTGTCCAAATATTTAAAGTCTTCTTGTTGTAAGAAAGAACAAGTTTTTGAGATTTCAAGATTTTGCAAAAAATCTTTGAACAATATAAAATTATACAATTTTATTAATTCTTTTATTCCACAAGAAGAATATTGTTTATTGGCAGAATATTTAAAATTTTTTAGTGGTTTCCTTTTTTTTTCACTAAGTGATTTTTATAGAAATAAAATTGGATACTCTCCTATTTTAACTTCTAATAAAAATTTTTTTCAAAATATTTTGATTCATGGATTAGAATCTGAATTAAAAGAATTTATTTTAAAGAAGAATAATCTAAATTTCATGAAATCTTTTATTCAAAAAAATTTACTTAAAAAAAGAATGGAACATACGTTGTCTTATCAAGCTTTTAAAAATTATTTATATTATTTTGTCTATTATTTGATTCCGAAGCATCGATTTTGTTTTCATAAAATAAAAAGTGTTTTACATTTTTCATTTTTAGATCTATTTAATATACCAGAACAATTTAGGTTATTTAAAAAAATTGTTAATTTTAAATTTATTTCAATTAATATTAAAAAAAATGAAAATAATTATTATTCTTTTTTTAAAATTCAATATTTAAAATTTTCTAATAGTAAAATTTTACGATATAACAATTATTTTGTAATTTTATATAAAGATTTAAAAATAATTGATAAATCAAAAAAAAAAATGCTTCGATGGTTTAACACAAATCAAAATAATAAACATTACGCTTTTAAATTAGAAAGAATTCATAGTTTTTTAACTTATAAAAAAAGATATTTAGGATTAAATTTTTTAGGTTTTCATATCTATCAATTTAAAAATAAACAAAAAAAAGTAAAAAACAATAAATTGAGTTATTGTGAATATTTACAAAATGAAAAAATATTAAATAAAAATTTTAAAAATAAAAAATGTAACATAAATATATATTCAAATAAATCACAAGGCACTAATTATAGGAATATAAAAAAGTTTATAAATCATGCACTAAGTTCTAGAGCTTTAAAAAAAGATCTATTTGCAAAAATAGATCATGGATTTTTGCAAAAAATCTTTGATCAAAAAAGTTTTTGCTTTATTTTTAGTAGTAGCACACAGAATATTTTAAATATTCTCACTAAAAAAATTAAAAACAAAGCTAATTATTACAAATTGCAAGATTATTTTATAGTATTCTCTGTTTTTGTAAACTGTATTAAAAAATATTTTTATTTTTTTATTTTTGATTCAATTTTACGTTCTTCTAAAAGAATACCAGGTTTCACGACTATACTATCTTTTGGATCTAAGAAAAAAACTATTAAGAATTCTCTTATAAATAGAAATTGGCATTTAAAAAAAAGAAATATTTATATACAATTCCTTCAATTAAAATCATTAAAAAAATTGAAGATGAAAAAAGACACAATGGCTTTTTCACCATTATATTTTTTCAATATAAATTACGATACAGTTAATCACAAAAAAAATTATGTCAATATTAATAAAAAAAATCATATATTTAATTATAAATTTTTTGATAATTTTAAAAGAGGAAGTTTTCAATTATTTTTAAAAATAATATGTCAAATAAAAATTCAAAATTTAACTAATTTTATTCATATATTTCCTTATTTTGAAAATTTTTCTAAGAGTTTCATGCAAAATTATTTTTCATTAGTTGATTCTCTTTATACAAATCTTAACTCAGGTTTTCATAGCAAAAAAAGTTTTTCTTCTTTATCTAGTTCTTTTCGACAATCTTTTCGATTGTCCACTAAATTTCATCGTTTTTTTCCAACTTGTTATATTAACTTTTCAATAAATAATAGAATCATAATAAATTTAGAAAGTATTTTGAATAAAAAAAATATTAGACAGACCTTTTTTTTTAAAAAAAATATATATATTCAAAAAAATAGTTTTAAAAACAAAAATGTTTCCAATTCTTTTCATTTTGATTTTTATTTTATTCTTATCCCAATATATAAAAACAAAAAATTTCAAAATATTTTTACAAGAATTTATCCATCTAAAATAAATATAAAAAATCATATGATTCAATTGAAATTTATAATAAAAAGTTTAAAAGCTCAAACTCAAGAAATTTTAATTAAAAAATTAGCTGTTAAAATTCGAAGTTGGTGTGAATATTATAGAATAATTTCAAATAAAAAAATGTTTAATTATTGTGATTATTTAGTTTTTAAAATGCTATGGCGTTGGTCGTGTAGAAGACATCCAAATAAAAGTCGAAATTGGATTAAAACTAAGTATTTCCATAATTTAAATGGAAAAGGTTGGGTTTTTGGTTTTTATAATAAAGATACTTCTATTTTTGTTTGTTTACCTAGTCATAGTGAAACAAGTTTGACCATACATATTCCAATTATAAATGAAAAAGTCTCCTTATGATAAAGATCGATTTTATTGGTATAAGAGAACCAAAACTCAACATTTTTATAGCCATAATTATTGTTTGTAATATGTTTTCTTTATTTTCATTTCAGACTAATAATTATTATTTAATGCGATATCGTTTTTGTTATTACAAAAAACGATATTGCATTAAATAATTTTGTATTATGAAATGTGTTCCTTAAATTTTTTATTTAAAGATTTGTTAGATATTAAAAAGAAATAAAAATTCGTAAAATAAATATTTTTATTTTTTGTTTGATAAATACATGAATTCTTTTATTTTATAGGGTAATTGAGAATGTTGTTGTGATTTTTCTAATCTATTTTTTAAAACTTGGATATTATGTTTTTGATAAAGATGTTTTTTTGGTTGTATTATCCATTCTTCTAATTTACGTTTTTTACGTTTTTTCCGTCTTCTTTGTTTTCCTTGTAGACGTTTATCTGTTACATAATCTACATTATTATTTTTATTACTTTCTAATGCTTTTATTTTAGTTGTTTTAAGTTTTGGACCTCGCATTAACTCTAATCTTAAATAATCACCTGGCCATATAAATCCACCTGCTTTTGGTTTATATCTGGCTACAGGTGCAAATACTTGACGTTGAATTCTTCTTCTTAATTGTCGAATTCTTAAACTTTGTGATTGTTGTTTTTCTAAAAAATGTTTTTCACGTTTTTGAAATTTTATATTTTCCAAAGATTTAGATGTCGGACGAGATCTTAAAAGTTTTTCTAATAAATTCTTATTTTTAAATTGAAGAAGAAATGGAATAGTAAATTTTCTTCTTAGAGGGGTTAATTTATCTTGTTGTATTGTTTGTTGTCTTCTATGATATTTACGTCGTGATTTTATTCTTTTTCTTAAAGTAAAATCAGTTATAAATGTAGAAATTGTTTTTATAGAAAATGGTACTCCATCTTTATTACGACGAACTCTGCGTCGAATATATCTATTTCTTGGTAAACGATATCTTTTATAAAATACATAAATATAATGCACAGGTAATACTTCTTTATTTAAGGAACCGGAAGGAAACCATATAGGTGATCTTGGATATTTTTTAACACGTTTATAACGTTTTTGAGTTCGTCGATAAACAATATTTCGACTTTTGCTTTCTTTTAAATCTTTTATTTTCATTAATTTCAAAGTTTCTTGCTTGTTTTTTTGGTCTATTAAATTTGAAATTATATTGTTTTTGATTTTATAATTTGTTAAAAAATTTTTATCAAAAGTCGAAGCTAATATATTTGTTTTCACAATAATAGGTTTTGTTGTTTGTTTTATATGTCGAAATTGAAAACGTCTCCATCCAATAGGAGAAAATCCGTCCATACCTAATGCAAATAATTGATCTGGATCATATGTAGTAAAAGGTGCTTTCCAATATAATGTTGTTGCTGCATTCATTCCTTGAAATGGAAACGAACTAAATTGAAAATTCTGAATATTCATTTTAGTTTTATTTGGTTGTTCATTTTGTATATTAGAAAGATTTGTTATGTAATTTGCATCTTTTCTAGATAATAATCGATTTGTTAATATAAATTTTCTACTATTCTCATCCCAACCAGTATAAAAAGGTGTTGATTGAGAATTAATCAAAAATTTCGTAGAATTAAAAATTTTATTCTGTTCATTTGGAGATCCTAAATCTAAATCAAAACTCTGTTTATTCAAAACTTGTTCATTTTTATTTTTTTCCAATAACCCAGTCATTAAAAAAGCTGAAGATTTTAAAATATTACTTTGTTTTTTATGTTCTATTTCTTTCAAATATTCTAGATCGACCTTTTCTTTTTTAGCAAATTCCGCACGTAAACTTGAAATATTGAAAATCGAAAGAGGTTTATAGATTTTATTTTCCGTTTGTAAAATTTTTTCTTCATTTAATGAAAATATTGAATCACTTAATTGTTTATTTGCTTTATAATTCGGTAAATAATTTTCCCACCACCATTTTTTTAAATGAAGATTTGTTTTAATATTAGTTAATTGTTGAGCTAATACTTTTATTTTACCTTGTGCATAACGTCTTCTTTTTTTAAGGTTACGTTTTTTTTGCGAGTATTTTCGTCTTTTATATTTTCGCCAAAAACGATTTTTTCTTAATTTTGTTTTTCGGTATTTAGGAATTTGAATATCAAATAAATTATTAGGTACATATGAACTTTTCTTTAATGTATTAAGTAATTGGTCAGTTTTTTCTTCTTTTTGGTTATATTTGCTATATAATTTTATAAACTGATATTGACGTCTTAATGTATTATCTAAAGTTTGTTTTCTAATTGCTGTTCTTCGATTTCGTGCATATTTTTTTCGTCTGGATTTTTTTCTTTTAAAAAATTTCGATACAATATTGTTAATATTAAAATATTTATGTTCTGTTGAAAACTGTTCATTATCAATTTTCCATTTGTTTTTAATAGTAGTTAACCAAGATTTCCATGAATTTTTTGAACTATTTTTTTCATATGTTATAGAAGTTGAATTGTCTTTATTATAACGTAAATAATCTAGGTTTTGTGATTCTTTAATTGTCGTTAAATCTATATAATCTTGTTTTTTCTTTAGAATTTCATTATTTAATGGAAATAATTTTAATATTTTAGATGGTTTTGTTTCAGATATTATGTTTTGATCATTTCTTGATTGTCTTTTTCTCAATCTTCGTAAACGTTTTCTTAGACGTTTTCTTTTGCTCATAACACGTTCATTTTTTCTCCAAAAATTAATATTTTTTTCCATACCTTTTTCTAAAGGATTTTCAAAAAATATTAATATATTATTTGCTTTATGAGCAATTATTTGCAAACTTTTTTGTATAGGCCAACTAAAAAGTCGTGTTGTATTTTTTAAAGTTTTGATATTTTTTTGTAGTGTCGATTTAAAGATTTGAAAATTTGATAATTTTTCAGAATTATTTGGAATATTTTTTAAATTGTTTCTAATATTTTTAACATATTTTAATAATTGTTTTTGGATTTTTAAATTTTCTTTTATTTGATTAATAGTTTGTTTTTTTAATTGAGTTGAAGAAAATTTCCATTTTTTTATAGAATAATTTTTATCATTCATTTTTACTTTTATTGCATCTTTTATAGCTTTTTGAATACCTACTGAAGGAATCATATTTGGACTAATAAATGTATTATTCAATAGTTTTTCTGAACCTAAGGACACATTAGAAAATTTTTCATTTAAAAACCAATTTTTAATTCTTTTCATTCTCTTTTTGATATGAATTTGTAATTGTTTTTTTTGTTTTTGTTTTTTTATTATCGTTTTCAAATTATTTTTTAAAAATTTTTGTCCATAAACTTGTTCATTGTATTTTTTTGTTAAAGAAAACCATAAATCTTTTTTTATTGTTGTTAATTCTTTCTTGTTAGTTCTAAATAGACTTGGTTTTTTTGACGGACCATCGAAATCAAGAATTTTTTTATTATCATTAAGCAAATAGGGGGTTAATTCCCAATTAGTTTTTTCAGAAAAAAGTTTTTCAATAGAATTTTCATGAATTGATTTTGAAAAAATAAAATAATTTTTAAGAATTTTAACAGAGTCATCAAATAAATCATTTTTTACAAAATTTGATTTTTCATCTAAGCTATTTGAAATATTTTTATTTAAAATTTGCTTAGATAATAATTCTTCATGAATGAAAGATGTTTCAGCTATCGATTTTTCTTTTTTATTAACGAATTCATTATACATAGGTTGATCAAATTTTAAAACTAAATTATTTCCAAAACTAGGAGTAATAGAAAATAAATGTCTTATTTTTTTGAAAGTCCCTTGAAATTGTTGATTATAAATTTTACTTGCAAAACTTTTGGTTCCTCCTAATTTGATTTTCATAGATGGATACTGTTCCATCATATTGTACCATCTTAAAGTTTCATAATGTTCAAAAAGAAGAAATCTTTTTAAATGTAATAAATTTTCTTCTTTTTTTGTTAAAAATTGAGAAGAAGGTTGACGTCGAATAAAAGAATCGATATCTAATTTTAAAAATAATCTATTAAAAGGAGTATAATACCAATGTTGAAAAACATCTTTATAAATTTGAGATCTATAGCGAGCTGTTCTTTTATCTATTAAAGAATAAAAATGAGTTGGTTTTTGTATATTTCTAGAAGAAAGTGTATCATTTAAATTGTCAGTAAAGTTATTTTCGTTTATTTTATTTGTTTCAGAATATTGTTTTATTATTTTTTCTGAAAAATTTGGATTTTTTTCAAAATTTAATTTTAATGAACGTAAGAATAAATCGTCCGTACTTTTTTTTAATTTTCTTGGTATTCTAATTCCTTTTCTTCTATATTTACGCATACTAGCTAAACGTAAAGTTTTTTTCCATCTTAATGTTGGTTTATAATAGTAAAAGAACCTACGTAACATTACACGAAAATAAGAACCGTTATTTGTAGGAGCAATTTCTCTAAAATTTTGAATTCCATAAAATTTTAATTTTTTTTCAAAACTTTTTTGATTATGTAAGTAAAATTTTAAAGGATGAAGTAAAGTAATAGGTTTATTTATAGATTGATTTATATTATTTGATATTGTATCAAGTTTATTAGAAACTTGATACTCATTCATCAAAAAAGTTTTATATTGTAGAATCTGTTTATTTTCTCTTTTTATGTTTTTTCTCATATTAAGTACTTTAGAATTTGTAAAAAATTCATTTGGATAAAGTTTTAATGTTTTTATTTTTTGTAAATTATTAAAAACATCTTTTTTTGATAATTCTGTATTTGTTATCGTTTTAATATTTAACATATTATTAAGTTGTGTTTCTTTATAAAAAAGTCTTAATAAATTTTTTTTTGTATTTTTGAGAGACGGATTTGGAAGATTATAAATTTTTGAAAAAATATTCTTCCATTTTTTTGATATAATTGAATTGTTTTGTTCTTTTTTTAAAATATCATAAAAATCTGTTCGGATATAATTTGAATTCATTTTAGCGGTCGTTATTCGCGTTTGAAATTTTCTAGCAAATTTACGTAATGCTGATGTTTCATGATGAAGTTTTTTAATTTTATTTTTTTTTGTATTATCTAAATAAAGTGAAAAAAGATGATTTTTTGATTTAATGACATTATTAAAAACTAAAGATGAATTATCCGTATTTAAAAATTTTGGATCTTGTGAAAAAGACGAATTATATTTTTTATTCTCCTTATTAAGAAAGACTTGAAATTGCGAATTTCCTTCTTTTATTGAGTTATCAAATAATTTTTTTGGTTCTTTTAATTTATAGTATAGTTTTTCTTTATCAAACGACAGAAAAGTATTAAATTTTGTATTTTTATCTAGCTTTCTATAATCGTGAAAAACGGGATGGTAAGCTTGTTCAAATAAAATCCGGAAAAATTCTATTCTTGGCCCAAGAAATGATTCTAACCGCGAACCAGAAACTTGTTTTTTAAATGATCGTGCCCAAGGACCAGGGAAAAATTGAAATTCGAGTGGATTATTTCTTGTTTTTCTACGTAACCAAAACCTATCAAATCCAAAATTTAAATCTTCTAAAGTAAATAAGTCATAAATTCCTTGATCATAAAGAGAAGCATCAAAAGTTCGGTATTTTTTTAATGTTTTTTCCCAAGTTTCAGGCCGACAATGACGGCCAAGATTTCGTCTTGTATTTCGATCTGAACCTTTTGTATACAAAAAAGAAGTTTCGAAAATTTTCTTTTGTTCAATTATTTTATCTTCATGAACAAAACCTAATGGATTTGTTAATGTATAGTCTAAACTAAAATACGAAAAATTACAGATAGCAAAAATCATTGTCACATAAAGGAAAAAGAAATTCAAAAATTTATAATAAAAAGTAGATGTAACTTTTAAAGAAGAAATCATCCATGTATAAATTCGAAAAGCAGGATTTTCCCAAAACCAGCAATTAAAATACAAAAAGCTTAAACTCCCTAAAATTATTCCAAGCAAATAAAAAATATGAACACTAAAAAAGGAAAAAGAATTTTCTATTGGAAAAATTTCTAAAAAACTAGAATCTGAGCCAATGGAAATGTTTCCTAAAAAAGGAAAAAGTGTAGCTTGTTCTGTAAATGCTAAAACAAAATTTAATAAAAATATTTTTTTTTTTGAAACATCTTCTAAAAACGTTCTTCTTTCAGAATAACTCTCCCACATATATTTTAATAATAACAGAAATCCTATTAAGTAACGTAGTATATCTATGGAAATCCAAGGAAATATTAGAAAGCGCCATCCAAATATTATACTAGCTAACCATAAGACATTTCCAGCTATACTTCCTAAACCCGAAAAATAACCTGCTTCTAATCCTTGCATGACAAATCTTCGAATAGTAATAACATGAGCTACTGAAGTAGGAATCCAGAGAAAACCACTATTAATAAATCCTATTGTAAATTTTTCTAAACAATAAACGCCAAGATTTTGATTTCCATAGGATAAAGGGTTTTCTAAAAAATTGAACATGTTATGAAAATATCCATTCAAAACAGATATTTCTGAAATCATAGAAGAAGCTATTTCGGGTACAAAAATTGGTATAGACCAGTTAGAAATATTCCAATTGATACTAAAAAAATTTTCTTTTAATGTTAAAATAAAAAATGTAATAATAGCTCCAAAATCGAGATAATTTTTAATATCAAATGTAGTATCTAATTCAATTAATTTATTGATAATTTCAATATAATCTTTTGTAGTTGTAACTAAAGAGATTAAAAAAATATTCATAAAGAATTACCTTCATTTTTTTTTAGTTCACAATTTGGTATAACTTTAAATTAATTTTTAGTAAAGAAGAAAAAATATTAATTAAGATTCAGTATTTTTATTTTTTGATTTCTTAAAACTTTACTAAAACGAGAAATTTTTATGCTTAAATTCTTTTTAATATTTTAACAAAAAAAAAGAAAAATTGATAATTTAGTTATTGAAGAATACCGTTTTTACAGATTTCTTTTTTTAACGACAATTAAATGTCTATTTCTTTTAATTTTTGTTCCTTTTTTTGTCAATTTTATGGCAAAAACATATATTGTTAGACCGCTCACGGAATATTATTGGAATACAAAACAACCAGAAATTTTTTTAAATTCTTACCAACAGAAAACGGCATTTTCCGAATTACAAAAATTCGAAGAAAAATTGTATTTTGAATCATTAATAACTCCAAATTGTGAAAAATCTGATGTCAAGCAAAGCTTGCCAGAGACTGAGCACCCGAAGGATTCTTGTAATTTTATTTCTTTTGCACAGCAAAGATTGCAAAAAAAGACATTAGAATTAGCGGTACGTTACAATACTCAAAGTATTGAAGCAATTACGAACATTGTTTCAGATTTCATAAGTTTTTTAACTTTATGTTTTTTAATTTTTAGTTTACAAGTTCAAATTAATATTACAAAATCTTTTTTGTTCGAAGTTTTTTTTGCATTAGATGATACTCAAAAATCAGTTTGTATTTTATTTATTACTGATTTACTTGTAGGGTATCATTCGCCTAACCTTTGGGAATTCTTTTTTTCATCTATATTTTCGCACTATGGATTGCCAGAAAGTGAAACGAGTGTATTTCTTTTAGTAGCTACTCTTCCTGTATTATTAGATGTATTATTTAAATATTTGATATTCCGTCATCTTAATCGTGCATCTCCTGGAACCGTTGCTACTTATCATGCACTGATCGAATAAAAAATATTATTGATTCTATTTGTAAAAATAGAATGAACTATTTTTGCAAAAAAATTGGAAATTTAAGGCCAACTATGTTGGCCTTGGGATAGCTAGAATAACTCGATCGTCGTTGGAATGAGCGAAGCTACCAACAATTTTTTTGCTATTCTAGCAAAAGAATAGCAAATAAAATTTCTAATATCAAACAACAAATTTTTTTAGCAGTCCGTTAGTTTACTGAGTTGTCTTTGTATTTTTGTCGGCTTTTGCCTTTGTTATTTGTCAACTTTGTCGGCGAAAGCCGACAAAGTTAACAAAAAGTAAAGACGAACGCAACCATTATTCTGTCAGCAAAGCTATTCTACGTAGAATGACAGAATAATAGGAGAAGAGAGAACTCTATCTGCTATTCGCAGAATAGCTCCGCTCAGGATGTCACACATCTATTATTTCTGAAGAAAAAAAAATGTCTACTGTAAATGAAATTATAGAAAAATTAAAATCATTAACTTTATTAGAAGCTTCTGAACTTGTTTCACAAATAGAAGAAGTTTTTGGTGTGGATGCTTCAGTTTCTATGGGAGGAGCAGTAGTCATGGCGGCTGGTGTTCCAGGAGCGGCCGCTCCAGAAGCACAACCTAAGGAAGAAGAAAAAACACTATTTGATGTTATTTTAGAAGAAATTCCAAGTGATAAGAAAGTTGCAATTTACAAAGTTGTTCGTTCTATTGCAGGTATTGCTGTTAATCAAGTGAAAGA